TTGATAGTGGTTTTTTAAATCTTTATTATAAGAGCTAAATAAATAAATTTGCTTATTTGGCTCGATAGAAATTCCACCCGAAATAACCAACGGAAAAGGAAAGGTCTACTTTTTTTTTATTTATCAATAAATAAAGTTGAAAAGATAAAAATAGTCTTATAAGCAGCCTGCTAAATACATAAATATGCACATACCAGTCATAACAAATAAGATTAATAATAAGCTTTGCACTAACAGAAACGGACTGATCTTGAACCAAAAGATTTAGGATATAAGTATTAGTTTAACTTATCTATTATGTCTATTAAAGCAGTAACGTGTTCTTTCAACCCCTCCAGCGCAGATTCCATCGCGTCCCATACAGGTTTGCACTGTTATAGATATGTTAGTTCATAAGCTTCTATATAGCCCTGTTTGTGACCTTGCGCATCCAGGTCCAGATAGTTCTAATCTGATTATAACAGAAATAGCTGTACCTGCCAAACCTGAAAGTAGCGCAAACATAGGATACAGGGTTCCAATATCTTTTGCATTTCATGATATTAACCATCTTTATAATCCTAAAAAAACAGTAGTTTTTTAAATCTTTATATAAAATGACACAAACTTGAATAAATAAAAAAAAAATTTTTTTTTGTTTTGGTCAAGATAAATCCTATTAGTAACAACCAACGGAAAAGGTCTACTTTTTTTTTATAAAAAAAATTGAAAAGATAAAAATACTCTTATTAGGAGGCTGATTAAAACATAAATGTGCATTTTTTTTTTTCTAGAAATAAGTATAAAAGTATACTTGAAACTAATATAAGTGGACTTAAATTGAACGAGATATAAGATGATAATTATAAAAATCTTATTATTATATGTGTCATCTCACTAATATATTTAGTCCTTATAAGATTTCTGTATTATCCTTATCCTCATAATGAAGAATGTGATAATTATATAATGTTATTCATTACGGTGCGTTAAGCAATATCTCCACACATAATTCTAGTATATATTAATATAGCTATTGTTAGAACCTTATATATACAAATACATGCACATTTCTTTTATTAATACACATTAAGGATATATATATTTTTTTTTGTTATTACTGCAATTAATAACATAAAAAAAAATATATATCTTTTTTCCTATAAAAAATGTTTTTTCGGCTATCAGAGCTTGCAACTGCTTATCCGGCCTAAACCGCTCCTGTTTTTTCCAATTAAAAATTTTCCAATTAAAAATTTTCCAACTAAAAATCAATATTTTTGTTTTTTTTTATTAAGTTTGGATTCGTTTCCTCTCTAGTTATATTTGTTTTTATAAGTGTCCCCGTTCAAAATTTCTCTTTTTGTAAATGAGTGCAAAAAGAGCGTAGTTTAACCGTATAACGGAAAGTTTCAAACTTTCAAGTGCTTGGGCAGACCAAGTCGCTCTTGAAGGACTATAGACCTTAGTCCGTTTCCCTTTTTTTGTTAAGGCTGCAATTAATAACATAAAAAATACTCAAAAATAACCCTATTTAATTTAGTGTATATTATTATCTAATTGCTATATATTTTTTTCTATAAAAAATGTTTTTTCGGCTATTAGAGCTTGCAACTGCTTATCCGGCCTAAACCGCTCCTGTTTTTTCCAATTAAAAATCAAGATTTTTAGGAATCATATACTTTTTATAAGGTAATAGTAATTTAAGCACAGTCTCGCCTGTTACAAACTGCAACTGCTTATATTTATACTATTTATCTTCATATATTAATTGATGCTCTCTAAATTTTACGCCCTGTAAATGCGAAGCTGTTTATGTTTTATAAGGTGCGTTCCATTATCTAGTCCACGATCACGACTTGACGCACAGACTAACACCGTCCATATAAAAAGAGATATGAAGCCAGGTCTAAGTTGTACTAGATGTGCCAAACGTGGTAAAGATGTATCAGCTTTATCAGGTAAACACTGTTTTTTATGTAACCACCCTTGTTTTACAGCAGAAGTTCTAGCAAATGCCAAACCATGAAGTACAGTTATTTTAGTAAGTGTACTTGCATTATTCGCAGTTTTAGTTTTATCATGGTTGTATATAGGGGTAAATGTTTCATCTATAAACTTAGAAAGACTTTTTGAAAGAAATGTGAATACAAGCCAGCTTAGTCAGCTTAATCAAATTTTGAACTGTTGGCAGCCGTCTATAGAAGGTCAATCTAATCCTGTTTTAAATTGTTGGCAGTCAGAAGTAGAAAACCAATCTAATGAAATTCTGAATTGTTGGCAACATAAATCATATAATAAGAATCAAGATATATATACAACTATGTATATAGTAAAAAACCCCTTAGATCAATTTCAGGTAATACGCTTTTTTAGTATTGACGCCCCTATCTTAGGTAACTTACGTTTATCTTTAACTAACATAGGAGTTTATTTAACCATCGCAGGGTGTGTAGTTATAGCTTTAAACTTATTAGCCACTAATTACAATAAGATAATAGTTAATAACTGATCAATAAGTCAAGAATCTATTTATGCCACTATACATAGTATAGTTATAAATCAGATAAATGCAAATAAAGGACAAATATACCTTCCTTTTATTTACGTATTGTTTATTTTTATTTTGGTAAACAATCTAATAGGGATGGTACCATATAGTTTTGCATCTACTTCTCACTTTATTTTAACATTTTTTGTTAGTTTTACAGTGGTATTAGGAGCAACTATATTAGGTTTCCAAAAACACGGGTTAAAATTCTTTTCCCTATTTGTACCCTCAGGTTGTCCTTTAGGTCTCTTGCCTTTGTTGGTATTGATAGAGTTTATATCTTATCTAGCAAGAAACGTCTCGCTAGGACTTAGATTAGCAGCCAACATATTAAGCGGTCATATGCTACTTAATATATTAAGTGGATTTGCTTATAATATTATGGCTTCTGGTTTTGTCTACTTTTTTGTAGGATTAATACCCTTAGCGTTTATTATAGCGTTTTCAGGATTGGAGTTAGGTATAGCTTTCATACAAGCACAAGTCTTTGTAGTTTTAAGTTCTTCGTATGTGAAAGACGCCTTAGATTTACATTAAAAAAAAAACAAAAAAAAAAACAAAAAAAACCTATTAAGAGTATCTATTAGTAACAAATATGCTAGGACAGATTATTACTAATAGACATTAACATAAACACAAATAATTTTTTTATCGTGATACACATTGTTTAGAACTATGTTGCAACAAATAGTGTAGGGAAGTCCAGAGCTAATACGGTTTATGCATAAAACACAACACAGATGTAAAGATAAAATTCTTGGTCTTAAACAGCTAATATAGAATATACTCATTATATATGAAAATTTCTTTTTTTTTAGTATAGCATATAACTGAAATAGCGATCTTAAATCTAGCCTTTGTTTAGAATCATAATCAATAACAGGAACCGGCTTACTTGTATCCGTAAGATTTAAATTATATGTTTGTTATTTACAACTTAACAGAACCTAGGTTTTATGTGTAATCGTTAATATACTATATTAATAATAATAATATTATTATTATTATTATTATTATTATTATTATTATTATTATTTATAATTAGAAAATCATAACTTATGTATATCTTTATATAAGTTATAATTCACAATTGTAATAAAAAACAGAAAGATAAAACAAATGTGTAAAAAATAAGAATGAATTGAGTTTGATGATGGCTCTGAATGAACACTATTCAAATGCTTGACACATGCTAATCGAACGACTTTGCCCTTATGGTGTATAGTAGTGGTGTACAGGTGAGTATAAGATAACACGATTGCCTTGGAGTAAGGAGAAAGATCCCTAATATTAACAAAGAAACTTATGTTTCGCTCTTAGAAACGTTTATCTCGTGTATTGTAGTAGTTAAAGTAAAAGTCTAACTAGCTTTATATACGTAGTCGAAACTGAGAGGTTGATCGATCACAGTGGGTCTGAACAAAGCCCATGATGGAAATTACAGCAGTGAGGAATATTGGTCAATAGCCTAACGGCTGAACCAGCAACTTGGAAGAATGTAAAGCAACAGCTGATTGCACCAACTAATAGTTGATGCAAGATTGACTATGTCAAATAAAATTCTGGGTAGAACTATGATAATGACATAATCTACCCAAGTCTTGACCAATTTGCGTGCCAGCAGTCGCGGTAATACGTATAAGGCTAGTGTTATTCATATTTATTGGGTTTAAAGGGTACTTAGACGGTAGATCAAGCCTTGCCAGGTACTAATTTACTAGAGTTACTTACGAGGGGGTATTAAAGTACTGCAGGTTTAGAGATGAAATTCTATCATACCTCTTTTCAATAGAAAAATTATGGCACAGGTATAGGTGAAAACATCCCCTTATGTGATAACTGACGTTGAAGAACGAAGGCTTTGTGTAGCGAACAGGATTAGATACCCTAGTAGTCAAAGCAGAAAATGATGAATGCCATAGATTAGATAAATAGTTTATTCTATAAATGAAAGTGTAAGCATTCCACCTCAAGAGTAATTTGGCAACATTGGAACTGAAATCATTAGACCGTTTCTGAAACCAGTAGTGAAGTATGTCGTTTAATTTGATAATCCGCAAAAAACCTTACCATACGAATATGAATATTTATATATATCTTTTTTTTTCGTAAAAACATGAAATAAGATAATATATTTACAAGCGTTGCACGGCTGTCTTCAGTTAATGTCGTGAGACTTTGGTTAGTTCCATTAAATTAACGTAAACCCTTATTTTATTTTTATATAAAGTAGTTCTCCACTATATTGGATATGATAACAGGGACTAGGACAAGTCATCATGGCCTGAATATCGTGGGCTACGGACGTGCCACATAAACCTTACAAAAGGGTGTGAAATTGTGAAATTGAGCTAATCCCCCAAAAATGGATATAAACTGTTAATGGATTGTAGTCTGTAACTCGACTGCGTGAAATAGTAATTACTAGTAATCGTGTATAAGTACGGCACGGTGAATCTAATCTCAGATAGGTACTAACCACTCGTCAGGCGCGGAAAATAGTATATGCAATAAGTTTGGCTAGTGTTTATTTTATATTTGGGCGTTTTGGTCCAGAAACTTAGGCATGCGGTCTTCGTATGCGTTACTTTGATTGGTGTTAAGTCGAAATATGGTTCGTGTAGCGGAAGTTGCACGGGATTAATGATTATTAAAAATGCCCAGTTGCAAAAAAAAAACGTAAATTTATATAAACAAGCAAAATATGCGCTGGTTAATGTAATTGTTTACAGTCTTTTTTTGCAACGCACCAATTACCAGATACTTATAATTGTTTACAGTGTTTTCTTGCAACACCCTCTATTGCCCAATACTCTTATATAGTATTATAAAGTACTTAATGTACATCTTAACCATGCTTTGAATCTAATAATTGAAAAACTATACTCTCACTTTTCTAACATTTGTGTTCAATAGAAAGCTACTATATTATATATATTCAAGGGGTGTGTTTTTATAAGTTAAGTGTTAATAGTTTTATTATATTCTATAATATCTTGTATAAACACAAGGAAGGTCCCGTTTGTTGGTATGACGGGTTGAGCTGTAAACTCAATAGCTAAGGCTGTCAAAGGTTCGAGTCCTTTTCTTCCTAGACTTATCTGAAAAGTTGTTTTTATTGAGTCTTATATAACTTATTTTTCCCAATAAAACCGTGAATCTTTTATCAGTAAGTTATAGCCTTTGTAGCTCAACGGTAGAGCAAAATACTGTTAATATTTAGATAAGTGTTCAATTCACTTTAAAGGCTTTACACTCCGGATTATAAAGGGGATACTTGTTGTGCGCATATTAATTTATAATATTGCTTTAAACCTTAATAACGTGTCAGCTTAACTGGTTAAGCGTTGTGTTTCGGCCACAAGGAATATAAGTTCGAATCTTATACACGTTTAGCCCTTTTTTTTTTTTTTGATATAAATTACTAGTATATTACCTATAACATAAGCTAACTTTCACAATGATATACATAGTTTGTATGCATAAAATATGGTAAAATAAAAAATATATTAAGGATTATTATCACCTTATTGGTTATATAAGCTGTGTATAACAACTATTTTTTGATCTTGATCCAAACTATGTTGTTTAATAGGTGTCACGTAAAGTGGCTAAGTGTTGTGTCTTAGCTCTAATCTTTGCTATTTTTAGCCTCATCTACACCTTTTAATTATATATATTTTTCAATTATACAAAATATAATGCTAATTATCAATTTCTTATACATGGAACATATTAAACTCTATATCATAATGCATAGTTTGTAGCCATATAACAAGATAGAAAATGATACGTTTTATTAATATGAACAGTTTAATTCTTATAAATGAGACTTTCACTAATGGTTATAAGGCTGAATTTATATACATTATTTCTTTAGCTTCTGTGTTGTCAGGTATATTTGTCATAATTAGCAAAAACCCTATAGTGTCAGTATTATTTTTGATAGGTTTATTTTTAAGTATAGCATGTTACTTACTCGCTTTGGGTATAAACTTTATAGGATTATCATACTTATTGCTATATGTTGGGGCTGTTTCAATATTGTTTTTGTTTATCTTAATGCTAATAAATGTTAGAATATCTGAACTCTTAAACGATACTAGTAATAGTTTACCGTTAGCTTTAGTGATAGCAATATCGTTTAATTACCCTGTTTATCAGATATTACCTGTTAATTTATTAAATATTCACGGTTATAGTGTAAATTTAGATAACAATATAACTAATTATATAAAATCATATATAAGTGATTTTACAGTTAAAAACTATTCTAGTGATTACGTTAGTAGATTTTTTAATTTTTTTTTTATTGATGATGATATATTGTTTGTAACATCTAACTTTTGAGATGGTAGCTTAGCAGAAACAACACATATTACAAGTATAGGTAATATTATGTATACTAGTTATTCTATATGACTTATTATAACTTCTATCATATTATTGTTAGCTATGGTTGGTGCTATTGTTATAACTATAAAACAAAAAGATTAGTTTAATTTGTTTACAAACGTTTTAGGTAATACAAAGCAGACAAAGGTCTAAACACCACATAGTGCTTTGTTTCTAATATGTCTAGTTAGTCCTGATAAACATGCGTACGGCTCTAATTAAAAAATATATGCAACTATAGCCAGAGACTTTAGTTTAATAGGTAAAATGTGTGACTTTTAATCATCATTATGTGGGTTCAAGTCCTGCAGGTCTTATATATCTTATTATATGATACAGCTATCTATCATATAAATAATGTATTATCATTGTTGTATATAGTATAACCAATTATTATATATTGTAAGAGAATTAGCTCAATGGTAGAGCGACCGTATTACACACGGCAGGTTAGGTGTTCAACTCACCTATTCTTTAACTTTGTTTTTACGTATGCGTAAATAAATAACACAATTTTTGGTATTGAAAACATAATAATTTAACTAACTCACAAGTAAAAACGAGACGTCTGACTTTTTTTTTATAAACCATGCGTTTTTTACTTATACATTAGTACTTTGTTGCTATAGCTTGTTTAATAAAAAATACAATCGTTAACCACAATACATCGTTTATCCTTTATTTAAACAAATAAGATATCGCTAATGACGATGCATCGTTTATCCTTTATTTAAACAAACAAGGCAAAGATAATAGACACAAAAATCTTTTATCTTATTTCTTATTTACAGATTTTATGTCATAGTCATATGCTATGTACATGTTAAGCCAATCCAAGGCGTTGCCTTATATTTAATGTATTTATGCCAACCCTCACTTTAGATAAATATGACAAATTTACTAAGAAGTAGTTTTCAGGCTCATCCATTTCACTTGGTTTCCCCCTCACCTTGACCTATTTTCACTTGCATTTCTCTTTTAGTTCTTACTACATCAGGGGTATTAACAATGCATGGGTTTTTTTCAGCACAAGATTTTGTGTACTTAGGGCTAGTTTTAGTTATTTCTTCTATGTCATTTTGATTTAGAGATGTTATTAGTGAAGCGACTTTTTTGGGTAATCATACCTTAGCTGTACAAAGAGGTTTAAATATGGGAGTTGCTTTATTTATAGTAAGTGAAGCATTATTTTTTCTGGCTATATTTTGGACATTTTTTCACAGTGCCTTATCACCAGCCGTGGAGATGGGAGCTCAGTGACCACCTAAAGGTATAGATTCGGTTAACCCTTTTGAATTACCTTTGCTTAATACGGTAATATTACTGTCATCGGGTTTTACAATTACTTATGCTCATCATTCTTTAATACAAGGGTATAGGAGAGGCGGTTTGTATGGTACAGTTTTTACAGTAATGTTAGCTTTAGTGTTTACTGCTTTACAAGGGCTAGAATACACAGTTTCTTCTTTTACATTATCAGACAGTACTTACGGTTCTTGCTTTTACTTTGGTACTGGTTTTCACGGTCTACATGTTATAATAGGAACTGCTTTTATAGGGGTAGGTTTGTGAAGATTCCTAGCTTATCATTTTACTGAAAATCATCACCTGGGTTTTGAGTCTTCTATACTGTATTGACATTTTGTAGACATTGTTTGGCTAATATTATTTATATCCATTTACTATTGAGGGTCATAATTGTTAATTATGATGTTATAAACAAAGGTGTGCTTTGTACAAACTCAGACAGTGAAGATGACTCTGAGTCGTCTTCTGACACAGTGACACAATCAGATTATGATGCAGCAATAGCAGAAAAAAGAAAACAAATAGAACAACTCAACAAGGATTTGGAGATAATAGATCATAGCATTAGAGATGTAGAAGAAGTAGCTAAGCAAGATGAAGTATTACCAGATAACAAAAAAGATGAAAATGAAAGATTAGACACTTATAAAGAAGATTATCCAGATTACTTTTATGATATACCTGGTATATCAATTCAAGAAAGCCTAGATTTTATTAAAGATGAAATATTAAAGGAAAAAAACGAAAAACTAACACAGAAAAATATTATGGAAAAGCAACTTCTGCCAAAAAGCGAATCACAAGAGGGCAATACTCATGGTGATTCACAAAAAAATAATACTCATGGTGAACCATCGGTTAATAATAGTAATAATAGTTTACCTAACGATACATCAAGTTATGACCAAGGTGATGATGATTTTGAGTAAATGTAAGCTTTATGTTTTTTAATACGGTTATGTTATTTCATTATTTTACTATGTCTTGGTTATATTTTTATTTTATTAATATATATTAGTATTGATGCTACAATTAGAATAACCCTTACGATTACGATTGCCATTACGATTAGCATTAGGCTTGCCATTACGATTACCATTACGATTACCATTACGACTACGATGACTGGTTTTTTTTATCTATATATTATAGTAAAAACACTAATAACGGCCATAGGTTAATGGCAGACCGTTCGTCTTCCATACGATGTGTGTCGATTCGACTTCGACTGGCCGTACTTATCAATAAAAAGGGTTAGTAGCTTAATTGGTAAATCACTTTCTTGTCGAGAAAGATTATGTCGGATCGTTCCCGATCTAACCCGGACACATAAACATATATGCATATGTTGTATATGTATAGGAAAAATTGCTATTGGTAAAGCGAGATATTTGCTAAATATTGTGTAATTAACACCTGGATGTTCGAATCATCTTTTTTCCGTAATTTACAAAAGTTAAACACTGTTTTATTAATAGCCTATTAAGCATTTCAACCTTAAATAAATTAGAAAAATGTTATTAACACCACACATTGTGTGTATAAGCTATATACTGCTAACTTTGTCCATAAAACAATATATATGTAGTCTAGGTTCCTTAACTTAATTGGTAAAGTATGCTTTTGATAAGAGTAGGTTTGGCGTTCAAATCGCTAAGGAATCAATTACTAGTTTATTTTACTTTATATAACAAAGAGAATTGGCTGAGTGGCTTAAAGCGATAAGCTTGAAACTTATTTGGTTAAAATGACCACGTCCGTTCGAATCGGATATTCTCTGGAATAATCACAGATAAAACAGTCCAGTGGCACATACATATACATATCTCGATATTAATACGGGTTAGAGCCAGGTTGGTTAGGCGTCTCATTTGGGTTGAGGAATTGTTATGTTCGAATCATAATAACCCGAAATCACGTATGTATATACACATATAATAATTATTAGAATAAAATAATTAATCTATAATATACAATAGTGATGCAGATGATATGGACAATATTATTTTGCTGCGTCTACTACGCAGCAAACAAGTATACAAAGGAACTATTATGGATCACAGCTATATATTAAAGAGAGCATCATTAAAAAATGCTAAAGTTGAAAAAATATGTTTTCAAGTTCTCTAGTAAGAAATTATATATCTTAAAATTAAACGAAGTGAATTGAAATATCTTAATAACTTCAGGAAAATAAATCAAAAGAGATATCCTTAGTAATGTGAATGAAATGGGTTAAGTTTTAATAAGTAAAATGGAGTGCACATCTGTTTGAACGAAAGGGGAACCTTCCTCTAAAACTAAATATAATATATAAGCGATAGCGAAAAGTACCGTGAGGGAAATGATGAAAGTAGTAGTTTTATAAGCAGTTCAAGATAAAGTTTAAATAAACAATGAGAGCGTACCTTTTGCATAATGGGTCAGCAAGTTAATGTTTGATGCGAGCAGTAATGCGCAGGTAAAACAATTATGATATAATGATGTAGTATCAATATTAGACCCGAAGCCGGGTGATCTTACCATGATCAGGATTATAAAAGTCCGAACGGGTTATCGTTGTATAGATATCCGAAGAATTGTGGTAAGTTAGTGAAAGATAAAACTCACCGGGATAGCTGGTTTTCTGCGAAACCTATAGAAGTAGGTAATTTAAATAGAATATCAGAAGGTACAGAATTGTGATCTTATACAACTAGTATTCATTTTCCTTTATATAAGGCAAAGTGAAAAATATACTTTTTGTAGACATTGGGGAGTCGTGAAGGCTCTACCAGTGAGTATTTGTTCTCGGAAGGACTAGATATGTATATTGAATAATCGGACATAGTACGATAAGGTTGTATGTCTAAAGGGAAACAGCCCAGAACAAGAGTTAATAAGGTTCCAAAATTTTTGTTAAGTGAAATTAAGGCAGTCTTTATCCCAAACGGTCAGGCAATAGGCTTAGAAGCAGTCATTTGTTGAAGAGCTCGTAGCAGAGCACTGGTTTTATATAAATATTTTATGGATAATAGCACCGAAAATTTAACGGATCTAAACAAGATACCGAAACCTTGTCCATATATATTAATGTATATATTATACATTGTATATAAGGGGTAGCGGAACATTGGGGAAGTATTAGATTGCTCCTTTACAAGGATTGAACACTGAGATAGTAAACAACCCAAGTGATAATGCTGACATGAGTAACGATAAGGGGTATTACTGAGAAGTTTAGGATGGATTTCTTGAATAATTAGTAGAAAACCCCCTCGCCTAAAGCTTATGGCATTTTTTTTTAAGTTACGGCCTCTAAGTTTGTAATACTTTTATATATACATGTTATATATAAAAGATCCCTAACGGGATAAACGATGAGAAAACCTAGAGTCTACAGAAACTAACGTTTATTTTAACAATATATAAATGTAAAATACAAAGTACAATCTTGTTTTTTTTTTTACAACTTATTTAAATAAGACAAGTGATAAATGTTCTGGAAAACTGTATACTTCGTAGCTAAGTATAAACAAACTAAACCAGATGATATCCTTAGTTTACGCGATAATACCGTACCTAAATACTACCACAAGTAAGCAAGTAGAGAATACGAAGGCGTTCGAGCCAACAATCATTAAGGAACTCGGCAAATTGACTCTCGTAACTTCGGGATAAGGTGGGCCGTTCCTCTTAATTAATATTAAGCAAGGAATAGGAGGCACAGAATGGTGTTGTACGACTGTTTAATTAAAACAAAGCACGCTGCAAAGAAATAAATTCGAAGTATTGAGTGTGATCTCTGCCCAACGGCGGCTGGTTATCGGATTTGCTTAGTTGACTAAAATAAGCTAGGCTTTGAAGGAACCCCCGTCAAGTGGCGGCCTTACCTATAAGGGTCCAAAGGTAGCGGAATACCCTGGCCGTTAAATGCGGTCTTGCATGAATGATGTAACGATACAACAGCTGTCTCTATGATTGGCTCGGTGAAATTGGAATAACTGTGCAGATACAGTTTACCTCTAGTTAGACGAGAGTGCGACTAGATAAGTGTTTAACAGCAATGAGGCGAAAACCCTCCAGGTAGTCCGTTACCTGAGCTCATGCGGCATGCATTATGAGTAATTATTTTGTGTGAAGCCCGTTAAATAATGGTTATATAACCATCCAACCTTTTTATTATGTGAGATGGTACAAAGGCTGGTGAGCTAAATTATTATGGATAAATTTTTTGAATACACGCTTGAAGCATATAACTAGTGCTTTACCTTGCGAAAAAAACATCCTGGTTTTTACATAGGATTGGTAAAGTATTCGTCGAATGTAAAGAAAATTTTTCGTTTTTCTTTTAATGGATCTTATTTCGACGTATGTATAGTGTAATCCTAATTTAATTATTAAGGTGTTGTTAAATAAACTAGGTAAGCCCAATAATGCCCAGAATAGTAAACTGTTTTATAACCGTTCTATATCTGGAAGCTTAACCGTAAGGTCAGGTATACATTAGTGGGTAAAGGATGTTCTAAAAAGCGAAGGTCTTATTGTAATGATGAGAATAAGTTTCTGACTAATCTGAAAGGATGCTGACTTAGAATTGGTGATAAAATTTTACGATATATTAAACCGCGAAGTAAATAATAATAATACCTTTTTTAACTAATTGTTTTGCCTAGTTGTTTTACGTATAAAATTATTATTTTTGCTAGTACAACCTTCCTTTGTTGGCAGACGATTAAGTTGTTATAGGGTTAACAGCTTTGGTCTATTTAGGATCGGAATTACTAATATTTTATTCTGAGTATCTAGAACATTGCACTTTTTACATTTTACGCATTATATATAATTTTATTGTATCCAATAACATACTTAAACCCATGTGGGTTACAGGTATAACTCATGCTGAAGGCAATTTTAGCATTAATCACCATAAATCTACTGGTAAAATTTTTGCTTCATTTAAAGTTTCACAAAAGCAACATTCAAAGGGTATTCTTCTTGATTTACAAAAATACTTTTCTTGTGGTTTGGTTTGTTATGACAATAAAAAGGAAAACACCTATAAATTTACAGTGTATAAATATGATGATCTATTAACTAAAATAATACCACATTTTGACAAATATGAGTTGCTTAGTTCAAAATATCTTGATTACCTAGATTGAAAGCAAGCTATTGACTTATATAAAGATAAATCTCGAAAATCTAACCTTATTAAAATACTTTCTATAAAGGAAGGGATGAACAAGAACAGGTCTTTTGACGATAGGTGACATCATTTTAAAAACTTACTTGTAATCAACCCTAGTTGATTACAAGCTTTTATAGATGGCGAAGGTTCTTTTCAGTTTACATTTACTCAAACTACTAACAGAGGTAAACCATATTTGGCCTCATATTCTTGTTTAGAAATTGCACAAAGTAGTCATGATATTAAATTGTTGGCTTCTATTAAGCAATACTTTGACGGGGGATATTTGAAACCTAAATATGATATATGAAAATTGGAACAAGCCAAAAATTCAATATCTGTGAATAGATTTAGAATTTATGATACATCTAAGGTTTGCTCTTTGATGGATAAATATCCTTTATATACTCGTAAGCTTTTGGATTATCTTGATTGAAAAGAACTGGTGCAACTAAAAAGTGAAAAAGCTCATAATACTCTTGAGGGAAAACAAAAAATGCGTGAAATACAAAAACGTATGAATAGCAATAGACCTTGCGCGGTAGTAAAGCTTAAAACTGTTAGCTCCGATAATATTTTCAACACTAAGAGATGTTATCATACCAAAGTAAATATAATGCCTGATAAAAAGGTATTCACTTTTATTAAAGTATGAACACTAATTAAAAGGGTCATGTTTGTTATATCTTTAATAATTTTAGGTTTGTTTTGCTTTATTGGTCATTTATTTTACCTTACTGAAGTTGGGGCGGAGGTAAATTTAACTTACGAAACAATTAGTGACGTAGTTATATCGCCCGTTACTGATAGCAAGGTGAATTCCAACCTAGATCATAATAGCAACTTGTTTGAATCATCACAACAAACTGATCCTGAAACTACACCAATAGAAAACAATAAGCTTAAAACTGAGTCAATCGGTTTAACCGTAGAAGATGAAAATATGATACGTAATATGAAACATAATACGGAAAGCTTTATTAAAAATAGAGGTGTAGCAATATTAAGTGATAGAGTTGAGCCTGCTGATATGGTTAGAATAAAAAGCTTAATTGAAAGCATTAACGCAGGGGATACAGCAAATATTACTATGAGTGAAACTGACAGTGTGTTATATGAAGCTGCAATTAGAGAAATTAGACCTGGTAACGTGCTTCAGGTATACACTCCTAGCTCGGACAGTTCATTTGATGTGTATCGTTATTTTACTGTTGATGACAATGTTACAGAAGGTGAATATGTGCCATTGGAAAAAACACCCAGCCTGGAAACAATATCAACACTTTCAGAGAAAATTGAGAGAATGCATGAAAAAGACTTAGAGTTGGAACGTATTAACGATTATAGAGCAAAGAGCTTTGTTAAAAATTGCTTTATCATTTCAAGTAAACCTGAAGGTGACGGTCCTTTACCTTTACCCAGTTGACATGTAGTTGAACCTAAACCCGACTCTAGTGAACCGGAAAAGGTATTACAATGGACAAAAAATCTGGCAGTGCAAAGATATTGAACTAGCAAATTTCCTTTTTTAAATGAGCACTATGAGCAATTAACTCTAGAAAAGAAAATTAATGACTGAACTATTGGTATACAAATAACCAATAATGTACTGGAGCCAGATGTAGATGTGTTTGATACATATACAAATGGTAATCTAGGGCTTGAGAAGTTGTTTAAAGAAGAAACTAATATGTTGAGCACCAATGAAGACCTAAATATTAAGGAGTTGTTTAAAGAAGAAACTAATATGTTGAATACCAATGAAGACCTAAATATTGATAAGTTGTTTCAAGAAGATGGGATGCTTGAACAAAACAAACAATAAAAAAAAAATAACAGTTTAATAATCGTATAAAAAAATAGCATCTGAGCCGTATGCGATGAAAGTCGCACGTACGGTTCTTAGAGGGGGAAATATTAGTAATAATACAACCTATCTCGACAGACCCTATGCAGCTTTACTGTTGCTAGTTACCGAGTATGATATAATGAGTTTGAGTGTATAAGGTAATTGTTAAGATAGAATTGAAACACCTTTACTTCATTTATCATATTATATAAACCTTATCAGGGGATAGGTCCAATGGCCATTCTTTTAAGATTTCGTGATTAATACACGAGCACTGATTGTAAGAATTGATAGGAACAATTGCTGGGTGGCAGTTTATGCGGGGCACAGATCCCATAAAAAGTACCTGGGAATATCCAAACTCATTTTTGTAGAATTGTATTATGCAATTTAACATGAATTTTTCTCAGGAAAAATTCATGTTTTTGTAAAATTGGATTAATAAGCAATTTCACATTAATTTTTTTTAGGAAAAATTCGTGTTTTTTATATTTAGTCTGGAATAGGTATTATTTTTATATCTAACACTAAATCAATTATATATTCATTTAAGTTGGAATTTATTTTTTTTTACCAGGTAAGATTTTAACTACTTTGGAGTGTAGACGTAACTAAATCATTAAACACACAGACCATGTGTGTTTAATGATTTTTGTTGTTTACTAGTATATTTAGGTTTTTTGTTTAGGCAAAGTCTTATGTTGAACAAGTTTCATATATACTAAGTACATGATATTTATCTTACTTATCAAGTTTAACGGCTTAATCTTGCCTTACTGTTTGACTTACACGTCTTTCAGTCGCGTAAGCGGGGCATATGATCACAAGATGCAAAAAGGAAAGGTCTTGGAATAATGAAAAAGTTACGCTAGGGATAACAGGCTAATTGCGCCAGAGAGTTCAAATTGAGTGCGCAGTTTGGCACCTCGATGTCGGCTTAGCTTATCCACATGAATGTAGGAGTCATGAAGGGTGCGACTGTTCGTCGATTAAAAAGTTACATGAGCTGGGTTTAGTGCGTCGTGAGACAGCACGGTTTCTATCTTCTAGAGGAAATTAGAATAAAATAAGGATAGCCCCTTGTACGAAAGGAGTTGGGTATATTAACCTATGGTTTACCTGTTGTTTAATATCCTATATTAATATGATTAAAAAGAAAAGGTGATTTTTCTGTATAAAATATAGGAAAAAAGTCTTTTTTTTTTTAGCTTATTTGTTTGTAATTAATACACGGTTAGTATATTGCTTGACATAAGCTGGGGTTAATACTTAACACTATGTATTAATAGGCTTAGATGCTTATTCAGGTTAGGTGTATAAAAACTGAAAGGGATGATACACACAAGCTGTTTAAAGCGCTACGCCTTGTAATGGCACGGCAGGAAAGCTATGTTAGTTAATGATAAGTGCTGAATGCATATAGGCGCGAAACATACCTTAGGATATTCTTGGATATACGTAGTTTAACACTACAATTTTAATTATTAATTAATAGGCTTTACCTTAAAGAATTGTGACGTTTTTAGGGATTAAGTACTAATTTTATAACTTACTAGATAATACACTTATAAAACAAATCTGCATCTCAAACATTGCCAAATATAAACAATAGGCCTGGTTAGCATAAAAGTAATGCAACCGTTTTGTAATCGGTAGAAGTAAGTGCGATACTTGCACTGGGCTTTTCATGAAAAAAAGTATTTAATAATTTAAACATAGGCCCAGTAGTCAAGTGGTCAAGACATATTGTTTTCACCAATACATCAAGGGTTCAAATCCCTTCTGGGCTATCCATTTACGGTTACGAGTGAACCTAAATAAAAAGTTATAATATACGCGGGTTGATGTAAAAGTAACATAACTGGCTCATGACCGGTATTCAAGGGTGCAAATCCTTTATCCGCATTACACTTATAAGATAATAGCTCTAAGTGTTTGGTTTCTATAGTTTTAATACAACATTCTGGGTAATATGTCTCACCATAACCAATAGGTTAATTGCAACCAGTTGCGTGGTGCTTTAAAGAAAGCCGTTGCTAAATTAGCAACTGGTACTGGATGGGTCTAACTGTGGTTAATCAAGCAATAAGATGCTTTATTCTAGTTCAAGATAATAACTCATGTTATTACACCTTGGTGTATAATACATGATTATACCAAGGTAATAACAACTAACTTAGCAAAACAGGCTACAACTTTAATTTTACATTAGTTTGTATCATTTTCTGTAGCGTTTAACATTATATAAATATTATTTATCTATATTACTTATAGTTCAATATCAAGGCAAAGTTAAAAAGTAAATAATCAGTGTTTGCTTATATAAATTAGAATATCGTATGTAACAGTTTGATGATTTGGCTTACTTTATTAGAAAGTAGGCAATAGAATTGGACCCATCCTGTTTCAATAGCTCATTCAGTATCGGCTTCACTAACGATTTCACAGAAAGCAGGCTGTAATTGATCCATTTGGTATGTAGAGAAACAGATCTGAGGGTTTTCTACATAAAACTGTAGAAGCCAAAAAAGGCCATAGCTTAATTGGCAAAGCAAGCTGCTCATGACGGTTTAGATGAGTGTTCAAACCATTCTGGCCTTAATATAATTATATTTGCATATGTTTGTTACATGTGTACGTCCGAGTGCTGAAATTGGTAGACAGGATAAACTTAAGATTTATTGATTAACATCGTGAACGTTCAAGTCGTTTTTCGGATAATTGTTTTGTTTAATAAAACATAAAAATGATGAAATTATTCATCTTAAAATACAATAAAAAGGTGTTTTAGCCTAAAGAACTCTTTAGGCTAAAGGGGATATAGTTTAATTGGTAAAACGTCTATTTTGCATATAGTTATTTCGGGTTCGATTCCTGATATCTCCACATTTATGTTTTATCTATTCACTCAAAATTAACAATCGGATTGATTTAGACATATTTTATAGCTTTAATATCACTATTTATATGACCTGTATTAATATATTCTAGCCAGATTAATGTTTTGTCATTATCGTTTAATATTTGTTTTATAGGTGTATACGGATAATAACATTTCATACTAAATCCCTGATGTTTAATGAAAAACAAACGTTATATTATTACTCTACTTTTTTTAAGCCAATAGATTGTTACAACACATATAGGAAAATAATTATAAACAGTTTTATATAGCACATATATATTGTACGTTTACATTTTTCGCTTAAAAAAAATTAGCCTGTAGCCTAAGAAGCTCAATAGGTAGAGCGGAACTCTGAAGATGTTTAGGTTATAAGTTCGAATCTTATCTTGGGCATGTTATATATGTAAAAAAAAAATTTTTATATCATTTATTATATAAAATTAAACAAAATAAGAGTATAATCACCGTATGTTACAATGTAACTGTTGTTATGCATATTTATGTTATTGTTACTTATTTAAACAAACAAGAAAAAGGGTAATGATGGATTAGGTAGACATGTAAGTAGGTGTGTTGAAATCTGGTAAACAAATTCCACTTAGGATGGAATGGTTGAAAAACCTTGCAAGTTCAATTCTTGTCACCTATACTGTAGTTAGCAAATAAAAGGTTTAAAGTTTTTATTAGGGTACTATAAAGTAAAGTTATTCAAGACAATGCTCTTACATAAAGTTGTTAATAAGATTGTGCTAGGGGTTTTTAATTGTTTTTATCTGGTTAGGTCACTGTTTTTTAACTTAAGTTTTTTCATTTACATATAACAGTGTAGTTTTATAAAACCTCCCATGTATTAGCTCTAATGTTTCCAATTTTGAGCCTTATATATATCTTTCAATTTTAAAAAATATAACGCTAATTATTAGTTTCTTACACATATAAGGTAATAAACTTTATAATATAACGTATAGTTCGTAACCATGTGACAAGATAAAAAATCATACATATTATTAGTATGAACAGTTTATTTAAACGTTTTACTACTGGTTTAAAAGTTGGTTGAAATGCTCCCGTTTTGCCCCCTAAAGTTCTTAGTTTTCACAATAATCCTTTGGTTAGGGTTTTTAGAGTTATAGGTGGTGTTTCAATCTTAACAGTTTTTTCGAAAAACCATTTGTTGCTATCTCTACCCTTTAAGTATGTGGTCTTGTTTTTTGTTTTATTGCATATTATATATATTTCTACCACTAGCATCATTACATTGTGATATGGTTATAAGGTATTTAAAAGTGTTAAATTTAACGTTAGGCTTTAAGCATAGCCAGGTAGTACGTGTTAAAATGGGTATACAAGGCAGAGGTATACCTATAATAAGACCTAAAGGAAATTTACCTTACATTGCAACTAAGAAAACAAGAGATATATTATCTGTAAGAGCTAGACATGGTGTAATGATAAGAGTATTTGCTTCTAATAATAATATTATTAATACGTTTCCAACTATAGCAAGTGCTGCAAAACATTATAAGATAGATCATAACACTACGAGTAATTATATAAAAAGTGATTATGAGATAAACAATCACCGGTTTGAATTTAAAGTTAAACACGTTAGAGTTTGTATACATGATAACCAACATAATGTTGTCGATGTATTTTTAACAGCTAATAAGGCTGCTCAATTTTGTGGTGTATACCACACTACTTTAGCCCGTCATATTAAATCAGGAAAACTTTGAAACAATAAATATTACTTTAAAAGACACTCAACCATATTATAAAAAAATAGCTTGTTTTAAGAAACATATTCCGTAGACTAATAGGTAAGTCCTAAATTTTTGGTATTTAAAATTGAATGTTCGAATCATTCCGGAATAACTTCGCAACATAAACTTATAAGGTTACTACAAAGTAGTTAAATACGAAATATAGTTTTTACTTTGTAAAGTTTTGTTTGTTATGGCATGTTGCAAAGTCAACCTTTGTCTATTTTATGTTAATATAACTAACATCACAAGGTGTTTGTAGACATATGTATATATTTCACATTAAACAGCTAATGATCTAGTTATGTAGAAGCATGGATATTATAATATATACTTGCATAAAACAGATTATATTATTATTTACTATTATTATTACACAATAGGTGGTTATAGTTCAATCGGTAGAGCAGCTGTATGTGGAACAGTAAGTTCCCTGTTCAAATCAGGGTATCCACCCTTTAAATAGAGTAGATAAGTCTATATAATAACACATAAAAAAAATATATCTATTATATTTATGATTTTTTTTCTTTTTATTTGTTTTTTATTTATTTATTTTTTATTTATTATTATTAGTACTTATTACAACTGGATTTTTATTAATTTTCTATAATAAAGGTTAGTTATTAGCATCAAGCTAATAGAAATTATATTAATGTAATGCTGGCGATGTGTTATGTTATAATATAATATTATATAGTATACTGTAGTACTATTATATTTTATTATATAATATACTGTAGTAGTACTAGTATTATAGGTTTAAATTGTAGCTTCTTGTTTATTACTCCTCTTAAAAAGGACTATAGTACAAAGGAAAATTAATATTTGATTTCCATAATAAATCAATAGGGAAAATAGAGTTCCTGTTTGCTACTGGAACTACTGGTTGCATTGACTTGCTTGATAATAAGGCTTGAATCCAAGGCTAAAGCACCCTATTTTTTAGAAAGGAGGAGTAAACTGAGGTAACGGCTCACCGATCCCTATTCAAATTATAGGTAACGATTAGTAGCTATTGTACAGGTAACAATAGTCGCATTAGACAAGAGAGTTTCTGTTAATATATTTTACCTTTTTTTTTTCTTTTTATTACTTAGGCAAATCTGTAATATTTTAAATAAAACTAAAGCAATGCCCGAGTAGTTCAACAGGTTAGAACATTAATTTCATGCGTTAATAATGAGAATTCGAGTTTCTCCTCTGGCTCATGATTAAAAACACATTAGAAAATATACACTTCAAAAGCCGGAATATCACATGTTTCGAGAAAAATACCAAAAAAAGCGAAATTCTTTCATTTTTCTCCCCATAACATTATAATTTACGATAACGCGTTAAGCAATAAAAACAAGATATTACAAGACAATAAACAAAGATGCGGGGTTTATAAATGAGTTAATAAAATAAACGGTAATAGTTATATAGGAAGCTGTGTTAACTTAAGCTCACGATTATCCCATTATTTTTTTTTATTATTTAGCTAAAAGAACCTCTAAGTATAAAAGTAAAATTTACAATACTCTATTGGCCCACGGCCATGATAACTTCCAACTGGAGATATTAGAAGTTTGTGGTAGATCCGATGTTATCAAAAAAGAGCAATTTTACATTGATTATTTTAAACCTGAGTATAACATATTAACTAAAGCGGGATCTAGTTTTCCTTTATATTAAGTGAGTATGCTGCGCTTTTACTCTATAATGCTTGATGTTTTGAGTATCTAATAGGTCATGTCCTGATTATAATAAATAGGTAAAGCACCCTTATGGGTTTTCTTTATAGGAGTGTATGTTATGTTATCTTCTCAGTGTATATAGATGTTACAAATAATGCCCAAAATAACAATATGATGCGCTTTGCCGGCTTAAATTTAATTAGTAGATTTGGTTCTGGTTCGGTTCTGGGTATGTTTTATAGAGGTGATAAAGACTTGACTTTTTTCATTTACATTGTGTATACAATTAGTAGGAGTAAAGTCATATAGTGATATATTAGGCTCGCAGCTCAATCCTATTATGATTAGCTACAAATATATATAACTGAAGTTTTCAACTAATTAGGGTAAAGCTGAATACTCTACTAATTTTTAGTACTGCCTCTACAAAATGTCATATCATATTTTTTTATGTTTTTTTTTTGTTTATAAGTGTTATAAGCGAAGATAAACTAGATACTCCATAACAACAAAAATAGGTAGGTTTGAATCCTACAAAAACAATGACTATATTTTCTTTATTATTTTTACTACTATCTAATGCCGTCACTTTTAGACGAGAAAAATCCATCCTTTATTCCAAGCAAACCATAATTATATTATTGTGCTCCTGTTTCATAGCATTAAAAAACCTAAATGTGTCTTTTTTAGATAAAGGTATAGGTTTATATGGTGGTCTATTCCATGCTACACCAATCACACAAGTTTTTCATATTTTTATTTTTTTTATAAGCGCAACCATTTTGTTGTTAACTGCATTTTACCCTAGAAAAGTTTGAGTTAAAAATTATGCTAGTTTTTACGCTTTATTTGTTTCAAAGTTTTCCTATGACACAAATCTAATAAATAAAATGGGACAACAATTTAGAATAATTGAGTACCCTTTAATTATATTATTTATTATCATAGGGGCTACTTTCTTAGTTTCAGCTAGTGATATTGTTTCAGTTTTTTTATCTATAGAATTGCAAAGTTATGGTTTATATTTACTTTCTACACTTTACAGGAATTCTGAACTATCTACTTCAGCAGGTCTTACTTATTTTTTATTAGGTGGTTTATCTTCGTGTTTTATACTTTTAGGTACAAGTTTATTATATGCAAACTCTGGTACAACAAACTTAGATGGTTATTACGTTATAACTTGCTTATCTAGTATAGCGAATGAATATACAAATAACATGTTAGATTGATATAAACCTTTTTACTTAAACATTTCTCTTTTAATAATGTCAGTAGGGTTTCTATTTAAAATATCTGCTGCACCTTTCCATTTCTGAAGCCCTGACGTGTATGACGCTATCCCCACAATAGTAACAACCTTCGTTGCAATAATAGCTAAAATATCTATCTTGATATTTTTACTAGAACTAATACATTACACCAGCAACTTTTACTTTTCTTTTAGTTTCACATGAACTTATGGTTTATTATTTAGTTCATTTCTATCACTTATAATAGGAACCGTGTTAGGTCTAACACAATTTAGAATAAAAAGGTTATATGCATATAGTACTATATCACACTTAGGTTTTATGCTATTAGCCTTAAGTATAAACAGTTTAGAGTCAATTCAAGCCTTTATTTTTTATTTAATGCAATATTCAGTTTCAAATTTAAACGCCTTTGTTATATTAATTAGTATTGGATCTTCTTTATATCCTTTTGTAAACAATGGTAATCTTAAAGAACAATACAATAATTTGCGAGATAGAAATAACTCACCTATACAGCTTATTAATCAATTAAAAGGTTATTTTTATCTTAACCCTGTGTTAGCTTTAAGCTTAGCCATTACCTTATTTTCTTTTGTGGGTATACCACCTCTTGTTGGGTTTTTTGCAAAACAAATGGTATTATCTGCTGCTTTAGATAATGGTTATGTCTTTTTAACTTTAATAGCTATATTAACTAGTGTTATAAGTGCTGTTTATTACTTAAATGTAATTAAACAAATATTTTTTGATAAGCACGAATACATTTTAAATAAAGAGTTCACAGATACAACACTACATGCGACTATTGTACCATCTATATACAATAAGGTAAACACTGTAAATGATGTAAGTTTTACAGTTAAAGATATAGTATTATCTTCTTCTTTAGCAATTACTATTTCTATATTAACCTTAATATTATTATTATTTATATTTATATCTACACCCGTTTTAAGTATGTCTAGACTATTAACACTTATAATGTTTAATCCTTAAATGTCTAGTACAATATTTTTTTTTTTGTTTATACCTTTAATAGCATTCATATTATTAGCTGTGAACTTAATATTTGCTCCACATAACCCTTACCAAGAAAAAGATAGTGCGTTCGAGTGTGGATTCAGTTCATTTCTGGGACAAAATAGGACACAATTTAGCATCTCTTTTTTCATTTTTGCTTTGTTGTTTTTATTGTTTGATTTAGAAATTTTATTAGTTTATCCATACCTAGTAAGTGCTTATACAAATGGTGTTTATGGTTTAAGTGTTATGTTAATATTCCTTTTAGCTTTAACCTTAGGTTTTGCATTTGAATTAGGTAAAAAGGCTCTATCTATAGATAGTAGACAAACGTCTAATTCAATTATAAAATAATGTAATTACAATAAGGTATCAAGTGCTTATATATATCTACAAACATGGGCAGAAAAAAAAAATTATTCAGGTTCTAACAAAATGATTAGTCTTGAGTGACTTCTTTATATATTTAGGTTTAGACATTGTTTGATTAATTTCACTAAGTTTATATTTAGTTTCAGGTCTTTTCATAGTTTGGTGTTTTTATGATTGTCTGATAAATTTAAATCTGTTTTTTGCTCTATTGGTATCAACACTTTACTGTATGCAATTTTTGTAAAAACGTATAATCATGGCGGGCTTTATAACTTATGTATGCTATCAGCTTGATATACAGGATAACCTTACAATTTTTCTATAAAACAACAGGCTAAACATATTAGTTTTTTATTTTATTTCTACATTAAGTTTGCACGAGATAAGCTTTATTCTTTATTTATTGTATTTATTATTGCCGCATTTGTTTTTTATTATTTTCTTTTTTTTTCTATATATCGTAAATCAAATATTAGCCAAAGAGAAACAGTTTAGGTAATTAGTATATTATGATATAAGACCTTAGGGTATAATGTATAATTAGCGAATATACATTAGGTATTTTTTCCTTTAATATACATTAGGGTTATGAGTTATATTTATATATATACATTAAGTCTACTGGTATTTTTATTACTACAAGTATTATATAAATAAAAGTATATCTTATAAAAACATGTTTAACATGTATAAATAGCTTGAGTTAGGTTCGCTGCAAACAAATATAATATAAATAAATGATACAAGCAGCAAAAATAATAGGTACAGGTTTGGCTACAACAGGGTTAATTGGAGCAGGTGTAGGTATTGGTGTGGTTTTTGGTGCACTAATTTTAGGTGTAGCTAGAAACCCTTCATTAAGAGGACAATTGTTTTCATATGCTATATTGGGGTTTGCCTTTGCTGAAGCGACAGGCTTGTTTGCTCTTATGATGGCCTTCTTATTATTATACGTTGTTTAGTTTTGCTTTTTCTATTTTTTTTTATTAAGTTTCGTTTATTATTATTAATATACAATAGGGTTATGAGTTATATTTATATATATACATTAAGTCCACTGGTATTTTTATTACTACAAGTATTATATAAATAAAAGCATATCTTATAAAAACATGTTTAACATGTATAAATAGCTTGAGTTAGGTTCGCTGCAAACAAATATAATATAAATAAATTATACAAGCAGCAAAAATAATAGGTACAGGTTTGGCTACAACAGGGTTAATTGGAGCAGGTGTAGGTATTGGTGTGGTTTTTGGTGCACTAATTTTAGGTGTAGCTAGAAACCCTTCATTAAGAGGACAATTGTTTTCATATGCTATATTGGGGTTTTACTATGACACGATACATAGTATTACTAGGTGATGATACAAAAGTAGTTTAATGACATTATTCTAAACTCAAAGGGTCATTAGATTCAGGTAATTAAAATGCACCAGTTCGATCCAAGTAATCAAAATGCACCAGTTGGATCCAATAACATAACCATGCCAAAAACCAATCTAAGTAATAAACATATAGATATTATTAAATGAAGAGATGAATGGTTTAAAGCTGTACAAAATAGCCAGCCGCTGGCTTATACTGATCCTTTCGAGGGTTAACTTATTGAGTATTAGGTTTATATATACATTTATATATATACCTCATACCCAGAACTTTAAAAGTGTTATCTCTTATATTAGCAGTATATTAATATTTTCACTTTGTTTAAATTGTAAAGTTGTATATATTAATATATGTGTATATTAATTGCTTTATCAATGATTTGTAATTAATACAAATCGATTTGTTTTGCACAGGTGTTTATCTGTAATGTATATTTTAGGTTATAACATATGTTTTAATGCTAGTATAAACAATAATATTTTAAGTTTTTGTTTCCCTTTACTTTATATTTACTTAATGGTATCTGTCAACCTGTATAAAATATAGCGATGTATTTAATATTAAAAGTAATTACATGGTTAACATTGATAAACAGTTAATTAAACTTTGACGTGACAAAATATTACGCGGTAAGTTTTTATTTGAAAGTCATACAATGTTAATTATATCACTTTTATTGATACCTTTAGTTGGTGTATTGTTGGTCTCTACAAAGACATACCATTATCCAAGTAAAGATTACTCTTACGATAATTTAGTGTTTAAGACAAACCACGATCGTTATACAAAACTCGTAAATGACCTGACATCTGCCTATATCCCAGACTTATCTACTCATAATGGCGTGACATCTGCTTATATCCCGGATTTATCTTCTCATAATACAGATCAATGAAACAAACGCCTAAAATTAACAGCATTAAATACATCAATATTAACACTATTTGTGTCTTTGGTCATGTATGCATTTTTTGATTTCAGTAGTAATCAATTTCAATTTGTGCAGGAGTATCATGAGGTAAGTTATTTTAGTTTTTATTTAGGTGTGGATGGTCTATCTATATATTTTGTCTTGTTAACAACAATAATAATGCCTATCTCATTACTATCAAATTGAACATCTATATCTCATAACCTAAGGTCATTTCTTATAACTATTTTATTGTTAGAAACACTATTGTTGTTGGTGTTTTTAGTATTAGATATATTATTGTTTTATATTTTTTTTGAAAGTATATTACCTCCTTTGTTTATATTAATAGGGTTATTTGGTTCAAACAATAGGGTAAGAGCAAGTTTTTATTTGTTTTTATACACACTTTTGGGTTCCTTATTTCTACTGTTATCTATCGTAGCTATGTCCTCAATTATAGGAACTACTGATTTTGATGCTTTATATAAAACAAATTTTAACCGTTATACTCAGTTATTATTATTTTTTGGTATTGCTATAGCTTTTGCAGTTAAAACACCTATCATATTTTTAAACACTTGATTATTAAAAGCCCATGTTGAATCACCATTGAGCGGTAGTATAATATTAGCTGGTATAGTTCTTAAACTAAGTTTATATGGCATACTTAGATTGATTTTACCCTTACTACCAAAAGCTTATATAAGTTGCACCTCTTTTATATATATAATTGGTGTTGTCACTATAATATATGCTAGCATAAGTACTTTAAGAACTATAGATGTAAAAGAGCTTATTGCTTATTCATCTGTTTCTCATGCTGCAGTATATCTTATGGGTGTTTTCAGTAATACAGTACAGGGTATCGAGGGTGGAATAACATTAGGATTAGCTCATGGCTTTGTTTCTTCTGGACTCTTTATTTGTGCAGGAGGTGTCTTATATGATAGGTCTTCTACTAGATTAATAACCTATTATAGAGGTATAGCTCAACTAATGCCTTTATTCTCTACTATTTTGTTTATATTATGCTTAGGTAATTGTGGTGTGCCTCTTACTTTGAACTTTGTGGGTGAGTTTTTATCATTATACGGTGCGTTTGAAAAGTCAGCATTATTCGGAGCTTTAGCTAGTTCTTCTATAATTTTATCAGCTGCATATACCATTTATATGTTCAACAGAATAGCCTTTGCTGGATCATATTCTAAATTTTTCGTTGTAAATATATCTGATCTTAATAAACGTGAATTTTACATTTTATCAATATTAGTATTGTTTACAGTAGGTTTAGGTGTATATCCCACACCAGTTTTAGATGGCTTACATTATTCTGTAACCACTTTAATTTACCGTCTACAATTGGATATATAACTTTTGGATTTAATTTTTTACATCTTAATAATAAAATTATTTAATATAAACTACTTATTAAAAACATAGGAAAAGCTGTTAACTATAAAACGTCTTACACTATAAAAGATTTATACAGACTATACGCAATAGTTAATATACTATAGTTGTATGGTATTATACACCATGCACATCGTTTTGCAAAAAATGAAGATTAAAGGATTGGCACTAGTCCTCCAATGTTTAAGTAAACGTCGGCAAACACTGGGCAAATTTCAAAAAAAACTTATTATAAGTGTATTTGAAGCGAAATTCACTAGAGCTTTATGTGACATAATGTAAATCTATGTCATATATACAGTGAAAACGTTCAACGACTAGAAGGTGAGTATTGCTCACAATAACCTTCCAACCATGCCTGGCATATCTAAAAACTTTCTATATTATTTTGGCCTATCTTCATATAAATACTTATTGTAAACAATACAATAGTATGTAAGATATGTTCGTATAATAATTAATTTTTAAGTAAAAATTAATGAAAAAACTTAACTTGTTATCTTGTTTATTTTGCAGTAAAGTTATCAAAATGGAAAAAATAAAAGTAAAAGCTTAAGATTAGGACAGTATATAATACACAGAAAATGCTATACGGCTAGAAAAGTCCTTTTTAATATTAAACAATAATATGAATAATTATGCAAACAAAAGTCTAAATATATTTAAACATACATTACCACTTACAGATAAGGAAAAAAATATTTTTTCTAGTGTTTTACCAGATGATGTACAAGTAAATAAACCTGCACATGACATTGATCCTGTTCATAAGTTAAACTTCTATAAAACAAAATTAAATAAATTTAACACATGTAAGATAAAAGTAGAAAAAGGTAAAAGCAACAACTATGTATATATACCTAGACATTATTTACCTGCAAATAAGGAATGACACAATAGTATATATGCTTTTAATAATAATGCAATTAGGTTATTATCTATTACTGATAAAACCTTACTTAAGCTAGTAAAAGGTTATTTTAATTTTTACAGCCACAACTTAGAAAATAATATAAAGTCTCCTCATTTACGTAAAAAAGCTAGAATGTTATCAACTAATAGGATATTAACTAGCAAAGCAGAGTTGAAACATACAAACGATAAAGTAATAATTACTATATATATATATAATAGACAAAAAAAGTATTATCTTAATAAAATAAGGAAAATTGATACAATAGATAATATAGACAGTCTTCTTACTAGTAATATAAAAAGTCTATTAACAAAACGTAACGGACCTTGACCTTCTAATTTAAAAATGGAAATAGTAAAAAACAAAGGCTTAAATATGATATTAAAAATAGATAAACAAAAAAAAATAGTTTTAGGAGAGCTCCAGAAAAAAGCAAAAACAGATGGTAACGAATTTAAAAATTACGAAACAAGATATTTGAAATATTATGCTATTAAATCTTTACGTAAAGAAATATTATCTACTTATATTAAACAATTAATATGTTTTAATCAATCTAAATTTCAAGAAAGATATCTTAAACCACTGCTTAGTCTGGTAAATAGAACCTACAATAAAAAGATAGAGTTTAATTTTGTAAATCTTAAGTATTTATACCTTAATAGTTATATTTTTTCAGAAACTTTAGTTACAAAATTAAGAAATAGAAATAATAAGTTATTAAAAGTATTAAAAAAATCTCTATTAATGTTTAAATTACCCTCTATGGACAGATGGGCTGTGTATAACGAGATTTACAATAGAAAAAGAACAATACAGAATTTAAATATTGATAGCATTATTAGTGACTCATTACATACAGGGATTAACACACATAGTCAAGACATATTAGAATCATTACTGTCAAATGTAAATGCATCCTATCCTATATCTAATTTAAAAGACTATAAAACTTATGAAGCACAAGGTTTAATGCATTTTAATTATCCATATTATATGCTAAACTCTCTTTGAAAAATTATGAAAAATAAGTATGTTACTGGTATAAGAGTAGAAGCGGCAGGAAGATTATCAAAACGTAATGTTGCCTCTAGGTCTTTATTTAAACTTAGATATATAGGTAATATAAAAAATATGGATTCTTCTTATAAAGGCTTATCTACAGTTCTCTTAAGAGGTTATGAGAAATCCAATCTACAATACACCAAGTTAAAGTCTCATATTCGTATTGGATCATTTGGTATAAAAGGCTGAATAAGTAGTTAAATATATAGATTTTTATCTACATACTCTTTTAGTTTTATTTTGGCGTAGGTTTAAATATATATAGTGGAAAACACATTTTGTAAAACTAAAGATATGCTATTTATTAATTAGTCTTTTTATGCTTCGATAAACACACTAGCCTGTTTTTAACTATTTTTCCTTTGTTTAGTTTTTTTTTATTTTTTTTCAATAAAAAACAAAAAATATAGCAATAATTTCTTGAATTATATGATATATATGTTATATATCTCATAAATATCGCGTTGCCTTCAATATAGAAAGTTATTAAAAATGATGAAATAGTCTGAAGCGTTTTGTAAGAAACGAAGATAAGGGATAAATAACCCATATAAAAACAGAGATTGTAATTAAACCAGATCGAGTATTATAGTATAATTATAATCAAGCACTAGCACATTGATATTGTGTATACATGTAGATATTAAATTTTGCAAACATTATTAAACTTATTACTAGTTTACTAGAATATTGTTAATGTGAACTGCAATTTATGAAGAGTTTGCAAAGACATGTCTTAAACTGTAAAGGCCATGATTATAATCTGGCTTAAATTACTTCTAGATACACAGTTATAACATATATAAATAATAAAAATGAGAATATTCAAAAGTCATCCTTTATTAAAACTAGTTAATTCATACGTAGTAGATTCACCACAACCATCTAACATAAGTTTTTTATGAAATTTTGGTTCTTTGTTAGCTTTTTGTTTAGCTATACAGATAGTAACAGGGGTAACATTAGCGATGCATTACAATGCTAGCGTCTTAGAAGCCTTTAACTCAGTAGAACACATTATGCGGGATGTTAACAATGGATGGTTAATACGATATTTACATTCAAACACAGCATCTGCATTTTTTTTTTTAGTTTATTTTCACATCGGTAGAGGATTATACTATGGATCATACAAATCCCCTAGAACGTTAGTTTGAACAATAGGTACAGTTATCTTTATTTTAATGATAGCTACCGCCTTCCTGGGTTACGTGCTTCCATATGGGCAAATGTCTTTATGAGGTATAAAAATGCCTCAAATGTATAGTTTAGATTCATTTTTATTTGGTATAATTCTTATTATGATAGTTAATTTAACAACAAATACTATATCAAGTAAAATCAGAGGTATATATAGAATAGGTCCACATAACAAAGATATATTATCTGTTGTTTATGGTTCTCTTTTAGGAGATGCTCATGCTGAAAAAAGATTATCTGGAGTTGGTACAATAATTTATTTTTTTCAATAAGATACTCACTTAAAATACATATTTTATTTACACAATTTATTATCAAAAGCAGGTTATTGTAACAATAAACTACCTATTATTGGAGAAAGACTAGGAGTTAAAGGCAAAGTACGTAAAATTGCAAGATTATCTACCTGAACTTACACAAGTTTTAATGTATTACATAGCGAATGGTATATGAACGGCATAAAATGTGTGCCAAAAAATATAGATAAGTATCTTACACCCTTAGCTTTAGCTATTTGAATAATGGACGATGGGGCTAAAGTGGGCAAAGGTTTAAAGTTTAGTACTAACAGTTTTACCTAAGATGAGTGTATTTATCTTGTAAATGTTCTAGATAAAAACTTTAATCTTAAAGCCTGGGTGCAATCTGCAGGTAGTAAGGACCAATATATTATTTATATATGAAAACAATCTACGAGTGATATTTCAAAGATAGTTTCTCCATATATAATACCTGAAATGAAATACAAAATAACCTAAACTATATATAGTTATTTGATTAGGCATAAAGCAATTTTTACATAAAAATTATGTTAATAATCTTATAGCAATGCTGATGAATACGGTCAAAGATATTTGTTTAGTATCAAGACCGTCGGTAGAGTAAAATATCGCTACAGACTGGCTCATCGGCAGGTGTCTGAAAAGATGCTCAATGTACAGTCGGAATCTTTTCTATTATACATGTTTTAATATAATGAACACAAGGCTTTATACTGTATTAAATTACAAATACCTTTATAAGGTGTGTATACTGTACATGGTTTGCTTGTTTTAAATATTATACGCATTAATGCGGGAATAAGCAAATTAAAGATTTGGCAACAGTTATAACTAGTCTTATGAGTGCCATACCTTGAGTTGGACAAGACATAGTTGAGTTACTTTGAGGTGGCTTTTCAGTTAATAACGCCACATTAAATAGATTTTTTGCCTTACATTTTGTTTTACCTTTTATATTAGCTGCTTTAGTTTTAATGCATTTAATTGCACTACATGATAGTGCAGGTTCAGGTAATCCTTTGGGTGTTTCAGGTAATTATGACAGATTACCGTTTGCCCCTTATTTTATTTTTAAAGATTTAATTACTATATTTATCTTTATATTAGTATTATCTCTATTTGTGTTTTTCATGCCTAATTTATTAGGGGACAGTGAAAATTATGTGATGGCCAATCCAATGCAAACTCCTCCTGCCATAGTACCTGAGTGATATCTCTTACCATTTTATGCTATACTTAGATCTATACCTAATAAACTGTTAGGTGTTATTGCTATGTTTTCTGCTATATTAATATTATTAGTTATGCCATTCACTGACCTTTCTAGATCTAGGGGTATACAATTTAAACCTTTAAGTAAAGCAGCTTTCTTTATATTTGTAGGTAACTTTTTAATATTGATGGAATTAGGTGCTAAACATGTAGAATCCCCATTTATAGAATTTGGACAAATATCTACAGTTGTTTACTTTGCACATTTCTTAATTATAGTTCCTATAATTAGTTTACTTGAAAATACATTAATAGAAATGGCCAATAAAGAGTCTATAATTATTAAACAAGCTAGATCTTACAAGATAGGGGCAATACACTTGTCATCACCTACATCGTTCAAAACTAAGCATTCTCACCTTAAGACATTCCATAAGAAGATAGCACGAAGTCGTAAAACACGAGGTCGTAGTGGTCATCTTTATAGCCCTGGTCGCTCACATGAAAAGGTAGTTACTTGAGGGGGTATATTTTTATTATTAAGTCTAGCCTTAAACGCGGGTTTGTTTACACGTATGGGCTTTTTAACTGGCTCATCTTCACATTGTGACGCGCCTAGACCTTGAGGTATTTATTTTCAAGATAGCGCAACACCACAAATGGAAGGTTTAGTTGAGTTACATGATAATATCTTATTTTACCTAGTTATAATATTGTTTGGGGTAGGATGATTATTAGTATCAATAGTTAAAAACTATACTAACACAGAAGCACCAATCTCACATAAATATTTAAGTCATGGTACGCTAATTGAATTAATTTGAACCATTACACCCGGTCTTATATTAATATTAATTGCTTTTCCATCTTTTAAGCTATTATATTTAATGGACGAAGTAACTGACCCAGCTATGGCAGTATTAGCAGAGGGACACCAATGATATTGAAGTTACCAATACCCTGATTTCTTAAATAGTGATGACGAGTTTATTGAATTTGATTCTTACTTAGTTCCAGAATCTGATTTAGAAGACGGTGCACTTAGAATGTTAGAGGTTGATAATAGACTAATAATACCAGAATTAACCCATGTTAGATTTATCGTAACAGGTGCTGATGTTATACATTCTCTAGCGTGCCCAGCTTTAGGTATTAAATGTGATGCATACCCAGGGCGATTGAATCAAGTTTCTGTTATGATTAACCGTGAAGGGGTCTTTTACGGTCAATGTTCAGAAATTTGTGGTATATTACATAGTAGTATGCCCATCGTTATAGAATCTGTATCTATAGAAAAATTTGTCTCATGACTACAAGAACAATAGTTAAATCAGTTATGTTTAACAATTTTCGTTTATTTTCTAGTATTACTCCTGGGCCATTGCCCCCTATAGCTGTTAAAGATAATGAAATAACTAATCACACTATTAATAAATTATTAAAACGACAGGTTTCAATAACACAAGGAAAGCTAAACAAATTGTTAACAATAAAACGTGTAGTTTTCGATTTGCCTCTTACTCTTTTTGGGCTTTGCGAGTTTCCAAGTTGCCCCTACTATGCTTTAGTTGGACCACCTAGTATCAGGGGTCTTAAAACAGGTATATATATATACACATATAAAAAGCGGTAGCAAGTATGTAGGGTTCAGTAATAGTTTTTCTATAAGATTACAACAATATTTCAATTTAGACCCTCAGTTTGTCAAACAGGATGTACTGTTACTTGTTCTACTCAACATATTAAGTAGTTTGTGCTGAACATAGTTGAGGTTTGTGCTACTTAATATATTAAGTGGGTTTGCCTATTTTATAGGACTATGATTTAATCTGTTTCATCACTTAATATTTATATATTTCCATTATAACTGTATTGATTAATTTATATCTGTTTTTTTGAGTTAAGTTATGTTTTTTCTGAGAAACATAACAGGTAGGTTTGGGTTCTACAAAAAAAAAAACAACGATTATGTTTTTTTAATAGTTAGGATATGCATTGTTGTATACAATTTCACACAAAAATGAATTTATGTTTAATTCTTTTTTTAATAGGTATTTTAGGCTTTGTTTTAAATAGGAAAAATATAATTTTAATGCTTATTTCTATAGAAGTAATGCTTTTAGCTATTACATTTTTAATATTGGTAAGTTCATTTAGCTTTGATGATATATTAGGACAAACATACGCTATATATATAATTGCAATAGCCGGTGCAGAATCAGCTATTGGTTTAGGTATATTGGTAGCTTTTTATAGATTAAGAGGAAGCGTAGCAATAGAATATAAATAATGTATTTAGCGATAATTCTCTTACCAATGTTAGGTTCAGTGGTTTCCGGTTCTTTAGGTAGAAAAGTTGGAGTTAGCGGAGCACAATTAATTACGTGTTTATGCGTAATGGTAACAACAGCTTTAGCAATAATTGGCTTTATAGAAGCAGGGCTGAATAATACACCTGTTTCTATTTTATTATTTAAATGAGTGGATTTAGAGTCTCTTAATGTATTATGAGGATTTAATTATGATTCCCTAACAGCCTCTATGTTAATACCTGTATTAATCGTTTCTTCTCTAGTTCACATATACTCAATAGGTTACATGAGTCATGATCCACACAATCAAAGATTTTTCAGTTATTTAAGTTTATTCACTTTCATGATGATTATTTTAGTTACAGCAAGCAATTTTCTATTGATGTTTGTTGGTTGAGAAGGTGTTGGTGTTTGTTCCTATTTATTAGTAAGTTTTTGATTTACCAGAATAGCAGCGAATCAAAGTTCCATCTCTGCCTTCTTAACAAATAGGGTGGGTGATTGTTTCTTAACATTGGGTATGTTTGCTATGATATTAACATTCGGTAGTCTGGATTATTCTACTGTGTTTTCATTAGCCCCCTACGTAAGTGGAGATGTTGTTACTGTTGTTGGTATTTGTTTGTTAATTGGAGCTATGGCTAAAAGTTCACAAATTGGTCTTCACGTTTGATTACCTCTTGCTATGGAAGGTCCTACACCTGTTTCTGCTTTAATACACGCAGCAACTATGGTTACAGCAGGGGTTTATCTATTAATGCGAGCATCTCCTGTAATAGAGTATAGCTCAACAGTGTTAATACTTTGTTTATGAATAGGTAGTATTACTACTGTATTTAGTTCTCTAATTGGTTTATTCCAGCAAGATATAAAAAAGGTTATAGCTTATTCTACTATGAGTCAATTGGGTATGATGGTTATAGCGGTAGGCTTGTCTTCATATAACATTGCCTTGTTTCACTTAGTTAACCATGCTTTTTATAAAGGACTTTTGTTTTTAGGAGCAGGTGCTGTAATACATGCTGTAACTGATAATCAAGACTTTAGGAAATATGGTGGTTTAATAGGATTTTTACCTTTAACTTATTCAGTTATGCTTATAGCTTCTCTTAGTTTAGTGGCTTTTCCTTTTATGACAGGTTTTTACTCTAAAGACTTTATACTTGAGTCTGCATACGGACAATTCCATTTTTATGGTCTTGCTGTGTATTTTATTGCAACTATTGGTGCTACCTTCACTACTTTATATTCAGTTAAAGTTTTATATTTAACATTTATAACTAATGCTAATGGACCTCTAGTTAACTATAAAAAAGCACATGAAGGTGATGTGTTTATGAGCTTACCTTTAATGATATTGGCGGTTTTTTCTATATTTTTTGGTTATATAACTATAGATATATTTATAGGTCTAGCTTCTGGTTTTTATGCAGACAATAGTTTATTTATGCATCCTTTACACGAAATTATGTTAGAAACTGAGTTTGCTGTTCCTAATATATTCAAACTATTGCCCTTATTGTTAACCGTTATCTTAAGTGCAGTATCTTTAATATTGTCTGAATATTTATCTAATTTGCTTGTCAAGTTTAAGTTTACTAGATTGGGTTACAACACGTTTAGTTTATTTAACCAACGCTTTTTAATTGAGCTTTTCTATAATAAATATATTACTCGCTCTATTCTTAACTTGGGTGGACAAACTACCAAAGTTTTAGATAAAGGCTCAGTAGAACTATTAGGACCTTATGGTTTAGAAAAAGGCTTGCTCAAATTAAGCAAAGGCTTAAGCAGTTTAGATACTGGTGTTATAACATCTTATGCTTTATATATATTAATAGGTCTAATCTTATACACACTAATGCCTTATATATGTATTGATCACATTTATATATTATTGTCAATAATGCTTATTTTATCAGCAATAACTATTATTATTATGAGCCCATATCAGCCCAGTACTTTTAACACTTCACCCATACAAAGCGGGTTTATTGACCCTGCTGTCTTAATAGACTGTTGTCAAACTATTAAAGACGGTTTGTCTCATACAAAAAGTAATGTAATGCCAAGTATAGCATTATTTAGCTCAGCTAAGGTGAGACGTTTTTCCACTAGTGTTATAAAATTAAAATTTGACCCGTCCAATAACACTAATATCAACGATTTGCCCGCTGGTATGAACACAATTGTTGCTCGTGAGTTCTACTACGAAGAAACATACGGCCGTAACCAACAAGGAGTCCGTCGCATTAGTGAGACACATAGAACCTCAAGTAGTCGGGAGGAGTTAAATAGAGTATTAGATCGTACTCATACAGACTCTAACGAATTGATTAACACACATCCTGATATGCAAACTAGAGACCAACATTACTTTAATATTGATACAATTAGGGAAGCAGTTATTGATCGTCTAATGGAGTTAGAACAACAAGATACTGACAATAACAGTAGTCCTGTTATTAACCCTAATAGCAACAATAATGGTGACCCTAGCAACAATGATAATAATGGTCCTCTAAATAGTGATAGTAATAGTGCTGGCAGTGGTGATAGTAATGGTCCTATCAATAGTGATAGTAACAATGGTGGTGTTAACAGTGGCAGACCCTTAAGTACTCCTACAGAATTTGTTCAAGAAATTCAGGACAACGAACCCATAGACATAAAAGACCCAGATCTATAATATTTTACCCATACTTATCCTTAGCGCCTAACATCTCATTTGGATTTATAATACTTCAAGTGGTTTATATGCAAAATGTTAGGTATAACCTAAATAGGTAGAGTCTAGTATAAGTTGATATCTACTATACTAAGTTATATGTACTATATCTGCTTGTGCTGAATAGCTTAATATTAGATTTTTGGTTTATATTTCTTTATAATTTGACTGCTGATAAAGTCTGAGAAAATCTTTTTTGCCTACATCCGTCTGAAGCAAGTATTTTTATCCTCATCAATAATAAAAGCAATAGGAAATGTTGAAAGGTGTAACATGGGGAGGTCACTCAAACTATACCGCGTACAATGTGTTTATTGTATAGTAATAATAATAAGCGCATGAGAGAGGGGCGGTTTAGAACAAGGTCTATTAATTTTTACTTATATTTCAAACTTTAACAGTATAACTATCTTTTTTTTTTATTAGTTTATATATGTTTAAGCATTTCTTTTTTATCTGCTTTACACATGAATTTCTTTATAGCCTTAAACACTTTTATCTCTAGTAAGATTACGGTGCAAATATCAATAATGATAGCACCAACTTTTAATTTTTATTTTACAGATGCCACAACTAGTACCTTTTTATTTCAAAAACGAAGTGACATTTGCTTTTGTTTTACTTATAACTATGATATATACATTATCAAAATATACTTTACCTAGATTCGTCCGTTTATTTGCAGCACGTGTTTTTTTAACAAAGTCCTAGTTTCCCTTAATATACATATATGGTTTTGTGATTATTGAAAGTACTATATGTTAAGATATTAAGACAATATAAAATACTAAGCACCTATAGTTATATTATATTGTATTACACACAGTATAAATTACTAATATGCTATAGTTATATTGTTTTACACACAGTATAAATTACTAATATGCTATGGCTATATTGTTTATACATACAATATATATAATATATTTAATAATATTGGTTATAAAAATATTAAATAAAAAATGGCGTATTTAATGTCTTTATAGAATATACTAATATTGTTTCTCTTTGTTATTATGTCCTGTTTTCTATATTTGTTGTTATTAACGATGTTTTTACTTTCATTAACTTTAGTAGTGCCAGCCTAACACCCTGATTTTATTTAGTAAAGTCCCTTATTAAATGTGCACACAAAACCTGCGTAGCGTCCGGCGGAGTTGTTGTTAACTTATATAATTATATAGCTCATCTTAGTACTGTTATGTGTAACAGTACCTTGCCTAAGCTTAATTACGATGCTTTGAGATTATCTTATATTAAAAATGCTTTTAGTTACTATATTCATTGTTTTAACTATAGCATTAAAACTCCGTTAAAGCTTCATACTAACTAGCCTGCCCTTTCAGGCAAAGCAAGCACTGTTACTAATCCTTTAGACGCCACTAACTATGCAAACAAAGGTTTTTCTTTAAGTTTTTCTTTAAATAAAAATGGTGCAGAGGGGGTAGGAGAGGTGGTTAAAGGCCCTAAAAGTTCTAAATGTTGTATAGATTGTAGAGGTGGGTCGTATTATTGGTAATAGTATTAGTATAGTTAGTGTTGTTCCAATTAAAGAGTCTACTGGTCGTGTGTTAAACCGTGACAAAGGTCAAAGTAATATTAGAAGCAATTATTTAAAACCTGCTCCTTCTACATATGATATACCTGTTCATAAAACACATAACTATAAACCTAACTCCGATAACACTCCGAGTAGAATTAGTGTTGTAGCCCCAGATACTTCAGTTACTAATAAAAGGGTTACTGGTATTAGTTCAAAAAAAAAATCCCTGGTGTCTCATAAAGATCCGTACACTTTGGTGGTAAATTAGTTGGTAATGGGATTTTACTCGAACCGGTTAGTCCTATGTATAATACTAGTGGTGTACGTAGGCCACAAGTACCCAGTACACCCAAAACACCAGAACTAAGTAGAAATACTATACCTTTTACAATGACACCTTTATTTACGCCAACTAAATATAATAGTTATCTTGGTGTAAAGAGCGTTAATCCATCTAAGGTAGCTACTGTAGGTACTAGATATTCTGATGTAATTGATACAGTTAAAGGTAAACGTATAAATTATGTTAGACAAAACATGATGGCTAATGTAGCAAAACTTAATACTGAAGTTATTATACCTATATAAGAAACTAAAAAAAAAATAGATATCTGTTAAACAAACTTAAATTAGGGTTTAAGTATACAGATAGTAGTTTGGGGTCAAAAGTGCAGAGTCTTTATATTAAATATCACGAAATAGGTAGGCATCATTTATATTGAACTATATGGGAGGGTAATAAAGATAATTGTTTTAATTACAAAGACTTCAAAAGTAATTGAGATCCTAATACTAATGTTTGAAAACAAATACGTAAAGATATTAAAGTTGAAATGGATATAACTGAAACAGTTAAAAAGCTAATTAAGGATAGAAACCCATTCAATACTAGTAGAAACATAACAGAAACTGCTGGTAAACGATACAACATTAGTTTACCTAAGAATGTTAGAAGTATCTAAAAACTAAGGTATACCTATTATATACTTAAATTATTATAATGATGGGTCTAATATAAAGATGGCACATAGGAATAGGTTTATATAGAACCTTCAATTTAGTATTGTGCTACACTTAAAACAAAATAACAATTTTATGTAATGACAAATTTTGATAAGTTCACTACCGATACACGTAATTTTATAGATAAAAACAATTATTTAATGACGGAAGAGCTACAGCATTCTTTGGAATCAGGAGAAATACAAAAGCTTGATAGTTCCAAAAAGAATTAAATAAGCAAATTCAATCTTGTTATGATTAGAGTATTAAATAAAAACTCTAAAGTTTTAGTATATAGTTATATGACATATCCTAACATTTTCCTTACTACTTTTTTACACTTCGTATAAACCAGGCCTAATGTTATGGGTAATTTTTATAAACAGTATGGTAGCTTTTTAGGAATAATTGATAGTAGTGTATTTGGGGGAACAATAGCTGATCCCCTTGCACTTAGCAAAATTGTGTATTATCTCGACAAATTTATTGAAACAATATAGGGTTCCTATCAAGCTGTTACTGGTCTGGAAGTAATGAAACTAATGGACAAGTTGGTTTTACAAGTGGATGTTAGTACCACGTCTCTATTAGTAGACTTAGCCATAAAAAAAGATTACAAAACCTTCGTAAAAAAGGTATTAGGTTCTGTTGACGGGTTTGATAAACTTGTTAAAGATGTAGATTACAACATAGAACCTTTCAATATTATTAATGGTTGTTGTTTTGTTGTAAGAGATATGGAAAACTTTATTGAACCTGTGAAAAATAAAGGTTACAATATTAATGCTGGACCTCAAGCATATAGAGGTCGAGTAAACTCAATTAATAATTTTTTGTCTATACTAGATATGGAGTATAGAAAAAGTCTATATAACCATAACAACTACCACACGCTAAGAGTAAATGTGTATATTGGACTTAAGTTAAGTAAGGATAAGTTTTCTTTTAACAATATACATATGAATATAGGTGGTGTTCGATCGTCACCTACATTTTATAGAAATAGAGATTTACCTAAAAATAGAGATGACTTAATACAAGTATGTTTCCAAGAAGTTGATGGTATTTTAAAGCAAAAAATGTTAAGTCATTAATAAACCTGCAAAGAGATATTGAAGATACTTTATTCGAGGAACAAACTTGGTTTAATTCAGATAAGAAACCAAAGTCTCGTATATCCTATAACAGCAAAACACATGACTTTATCATTGACAATGAGAATAAGATGTCTCAATTGTTGTCCAGTCCTGATAAATATATTGGTAATACTAAAACACATGGAACTGAATACATACCATGGTATTTAAATATTGTTAAGCAATAAGGACATGATTATATCTCGGATATCTTGATTCAATATTTTTTATTTGTAGTTACAAATGAGTCTATAAAAGTAGATGACACTGTAACGCCGGGAATACCATCCATATTAGCCTATGACAATTTTGGCAAGAGGGTAACTAACAGATATTTTTATATAAAGTATGCTGGAGGCATTACATCATCTAATAAAGAAAATACTTTTTCAGATTTTAGGGACACTAATATGGAATATAAAACAGTAACTTCTGACACTAATTTGAATGCTAGAGTTGGTGGCTTTTTTATATATGCCCTTATTGAGTGTGAATTACTGAAACTTGCTGTACATGAAAAATCGGGTATAATGGATGGAGACTATAAACAGATGGAGTATTTAAGGTTAACGGATATTAGTAGAGATGTTATTATAATAAACAAAGGTCAATCTATATTTCATCCACCTTCTAAATTAGCTATGGTTTGTCCACCAAAAGAGTATAAAATGTGTCCTAAAACCAAAAAGATTAGACTGGGTGGTTATTTACTAAACGATATTAAATATACAGATAGAATATATATAGGTAAAGTCGGGAATATTAAACCAACAATATTAAAAGATAATAATATCATAATAGATTTGATAAATGGTCTTACTAGAACTCCGTATAAAATAAATACAGATACTTTAGACTATATATATAAATTTGCTATTAAAAAATGTGTTATAATAGATTCTGAAAATGATAAAATAAAGGAGATTATAAACAACCCTTATAAATCAACTAATAGAATAATTGGTTATGGAAACAGATCTCTTATTAGTAAAATTAATTTGGAAAGAAATATACTATATATAGCTGAATTATACTCTGATATGGACGAAATATATTTTCCTGTTAGTATGGATAATAGAACTAGAATTTATTGCATTACAAACTATTTCGACTATCAAAAAAACGATTTAGCTAAAGCACTAATCAGCTTTGCTAATCCTGGTGTTATATTGAAAACTCATAGTGATGTTATTAAATATTTCAAAGCTTTCGGCGGTAAAATGTTTGGGGATAACTTAGATAAGAAGTCTTTAAATCATAGAGTTAGCTGGGTTGACGAAAATTATGATTATACATTAAACTTTGAAAATAATGATATTATTAATAAGGCGGAAAACAAATCTTGTTTTATATCTTTTTGTTTTGAGTATAAACGCTTTATTGAATTTATGTCAAACAATGACACTAAAACAATTTATAGCTATTTACCCATACAGCTAGACGCTTCATGTAAGGGCAATCAACATTTAACCTTACTTACAAGAGAGAAAAATTTGTTTGATGCTCTTAATCTAGCCTCATGTACACACGATCATGATCCTGACGACTTATATGCATACATTTCAGACTCATATAAAAAGTATACAAGACTTCAAAGAAAAAACTTGATTAAGACTGAAAACAAAACAGAATGAAATAAAACATGCTTTATTATTAAATCTGTGAAATATATCGTCTGATTTAAAATCTAAGATGTAATCTGTGTAATTGTCTATTCATTTAACTTTATAATTAATAAACCTTTTATCTAAAGCACTATCAAACAATGTCGCACCGTAATGTTTTAAATAATTAATTTAATCTATGTCATGTTTATATATAATACCCGGATTTGCAAATAACAATAGTCCTAAAACTAAATCTGTATATTTATAGTTTAAATATTGAGCTGTACAATAAAGTCTTGTTGTTTGATCTAACCTAGCTGGAAAATACATTTTATCTGCGTAACAACACAACTCAGTTATATTCAATATGTTACTTTCCATATACATAAAACTCTGTATAGATCATAATTGTCTATCAAGTTTTTTACTTCTCTTTATATAAGGTTTATCAATAAATTTGTTTAATTGGTACACATGTACTATTACTTTTCTAGTGTTATGTTTAAGCTTATGTAAAGAAATTATTATACATTTTACTACACCATATAATTGTGTGAACTCTAAGGTTTCTTTATTGATTTTATACTATACACTACTTACAGAATCCATTAGATCTATGATATCGTTATATTTGTTTAATTTTGTAGAAAACTTATAACCTATTTTATATATAAACAAATTTTCTATATAAGAAACGTCGTTTCTAAGATAACCACCTAACGTAGTTTTATCCTTAAGCAACTTGTATTTTTTAGGTTCAACAATCATAGCTAGTCTAGTAGGAGCAATTAATACTTTACTTATCTCATTTTTAACTATGATAATGCTGACGTCTTTTTGTGTCCTTATTGTATGATGTTGTTTCCTATCTTCACCATGTTCAGTTGTATATTCAATCATATTAACTGAACTTGTAGTTAAAAATTGAGCCAGATTACTTACTATAGCGAAGAGTATTTGTGACTCATATAAGTGTTCGTTATTATTATATAACCCTGTTCATTCGTTAATACTAATCTTTTTATTATGTCTATTACAATATTGTTTATATAAATTATAAATCTATATATTAACTAATTTTTTAGCTAGTGAAGTAAGACAATCTAATTATATTAGCCATACATCACTAATATTTCTAGATACTAAGCCCAGGGAAAAGTAAATTAGAATATTAGCACATCTTTTACTAGCTATTAAAGTTAAAACTTGTTTAGTATACATAAGATTCTGTTGAGTTAAAGTAATTTTAGTTTTATTTGACTCAATGTGCTTGTTAATGATATTCTTTAAATATGTAATAATAAAGCTATTTTTATCTATTATTCACTTTAATGTCTGACTACTCAAATTGATTAAAGTTAAGTGTTTATTATGCTTGATTAAACTACTTTTTTTATTGAGATAAATATTCTTCTATTTCATTTTGTAAGTAACAATTATGCTCACTATCACGTAATTTATTATCTATGTACTTGAAACAGTTAGATAAAAAAGATCTATTGTTTAGGTTTAAATTATTATACTTAGTTGAAGCAGATATACGCTTAATTTCATATAATAAAGAGGTAGTGTTAAATCTTGCTTTTTCTTGATTACAATTAGTTACACTCATAGATTTTAGGTTATTGATGTGTTTTTCTTGAGTAAAACCCTTATTAGCATCAAAAGGTATTATAGTTTTAAACCTTGTTTAGTAAAACTGATATTATACTTATTAGATAAATCAAAATAAGGTAAATGTGTGCTACTATCTAATGTGTTAAATCTATTATGATTAAATACTTCTAAACAGTCTAAGTTAAAAAGAGCAGTTATATATGAAGTAAGTTTAGTTTGTAATAAAGATAATAAATGTTTTTTAAGATTACTTCCATCCCTAACTATAACATAAATATCTTCCTTAAATTTCAAAATAATTTCAGTTAAAGACACCCGATAAAAAATAAATAAACAGTGTCTATTTGTAAAATCAAAATTAAATTCAGAACAAGTAATGAAGTATGTAAGTTGGTTATAAGATACGTAATTGACTTCTAATACTATATTATTGAAATATTGATATTATTTATCTATTTGTTCTTGTTCCTGTGTTGGTATATAGTAAACTGTAATTATTTTTAAATTCAAAGTACGTATATAGCTTATTAAATTGCTATAAGATATTACCAATGTTCTATCCACGAAACAGGTAGATGCGGTTAAACTATAGGATTTTATATTATTAATTTAAGTATGTTTAGTGGGTGATAACATAGTACTGGTAGAGTCAGGTAATGTAGTTAAAAATTTCATTATTAAGTTAGTTATTAAATATAATAGGCAGACTTTAATTTGCCTCAAATTGGTTTATGAAACTAATTATAGTACATATATATACTATCTAATGTTTCTTATTTCTAATATTAAGAAATAAAGATATAGTTAGTGTTTGAACACTAATATTTTCAATGCCATTGTGTATATATTTTTTTTTATTTATTTTTTTTTTTAATTTCCTGCCTAATGTTAGGATCTCAGTTTTTTTTATCATACGTATTATAATTACCTTTGTTAGACTAGATAACATATCAATAAAATTTTTATCTTATGACATTATAATATTCAGAGTATCAATAATTGTTAGTATATAAATTATGGTTTGGTGGAGTATTATTGATACTATTAATGCGTCTAGGTGTAGTAGTTAGCTTAGTATTATCAACCACATTAAATGCATTTCCTTTCCTATAAAAAATAATAATCAGTGGGACTATGAGTGGGACCATGAGGCATACAGCTCCACCACCTATTAATTATGAAACCTCAACTATGCTCAGCACAACAAACAGTATTAACCCGACCATCCACTACATATACATATCATGTCAGTGAATTGGACGGTAAACCTATCATTACTGCACATGAGTTAAAGAGTAGGCCTATTCCTGTTGTATATGAATTAGATAGTAAATCTATACATCCAGATACTGTAACTAGCTCAAGAGTTGTGAATAGTTCTGTTCCTTCTAACATCAATCAACTAAGTTTAAATACATCAACTCAACCTCCACCTCAACCTAGTGTACATAGCTTTAAAACAATTGTTCTCATACTCAGATGCTAACTATAATAAATGAATATTACTAGATATTATTTCAAAACTGAACAGGACGCATGGAAGCAATATTATAAAAGCTATAACTAAAGGTAACAATATGGTCCAACAAAATGACATCAATTGATCGTAACGTATTCTAGGAAAAGAAGCCCTAGCTCATATGAAAACAAATATCATTATGCAAGTTTTTAATCCTAGTGTTAAACCATATACCATTCCTTCTATTATAGGATCAGATAAAATAGTCTCGTGGTTGGAATCTACTAAACTAGCATATAAATAAGGCTCAGTCTCTTTTATCAAAGAAACAATAAATGTAAAGTTAAGTAGATAACCAGCTAAGAAAAGTATGCTTGTTAATATACAAATAAGAACAATACTGGCATATTCAGCTAAAAAAAAAAATACGAAAATAACTGCTGCATGTTCTGTCATAAAACCACTAACTAATTCTGATTCAGCCTCTGCTAAGTCGAAAGGAGCTCTATTTGTTTCTGCTATAGATCCTATAAAAAATATTATAAATATAGGTAATAAAGGTACAATATATCAAATAGCTTTTTGCGCTTCCGTGTTAACGGTTAGACTTAAACTACCCGATAGCAAAACTACAAGCAAAATAGCTGAACTTAAAATCAGTTCATAACTAATTAACTGGGCTGTACTTCTAAGTGACCCTAAAAACGCGTATTTAGAATTAGCAGATCAACCTGCTAATAGTATTCCATAGGTAGATAATGAAGAAACCGCTAACATATAAAGTATACCTAGATCAAAATCTGATATAGCTAAACCAGGACCATAGGGTATAACAGAAAACCCTAACAAGGAAAATATTAAAGTTATTACAGGTCCAAGAAAAAAAAGAACTAGATTTGCTTGCGTAGGGGAAACGTATTCTTTTAATAAAAGCTTTAAAGCATCCGCGAATGCTTGCATAAGACCATAATATCCCACAATGTTAGGACCTAATCTTCTTTGCATACTAGCCATCGTTTTCCTTTCAGCCACCGTAACAAAAGCTACAGTTAATAAAACAGGAACAGTTACTATTATAACTTCTGTAATAGAAATAAGTAAGGGTAAGTATATCATTATATGGTAATAAAACGTATAAAATTTTATAAAAAAACAATCTATATATATTTCTTATAAATAAAATATTAAGTTAAAAATAAAACGAACTTATAGCCTTATGTCGTATTCATTTCTACATAATTTTGAGATTAAAAATGTACAAATTATTCATTATTAGTATGTATGATATAGATAAATAAAAGTAAAATTATTACTCAGAAATCTAATTGATAGAAAAGCCTGGAGTATTATTTTTTGCCGTTAAGCTAATAATACTATAATAACTTAAACAGTAACAGTAATATGATTGTATGATAAAGTGCAAGTTATCTTAAGTATAAAAAACAATGTATGCTAAATACATAACTAATAAACACCTATATGTATCATCTCTTATCGAGTACCTTATGTAAACTTATATATAAAAATGCACCATATGGGACAATATGCATGATATATATGACCTTATATGTTCAATTTTGTTAGCAATAACAAAATTATGTACATAGGATAAAAGGGGGTAGTCATAAATAAATATACATAAACACAATTTATAACTGAGAATTGAGGCGTATACATATGTTTTGGTTTATACTTATATAATGTACATATTAAAGACGCTGAGGGATTTGAACCCTCTGACAATAGGTTTGCAGCCTCTGACAATACCATATAGCTTCTTATCCTTATTTTTAAATTGTGTACATTTGATGCTTAAGCATAATTTGCTTATAGCTGGTAATTAACTATTTACATGTCTAGACATTATAGAAAAAGAGAGTTAAAATTTTACATATATACACCTTATTAACTGCTTATAAAACCCTTAAATTGAAGCAAACACCAACAACAATGTTATAAACAATAAATAAAAAGCAAATAATGTGGGGGCTACGATGCTTTATTGTTAACATAGAGAGATCATTAAGTTTTAATATGCGAATTAACATATCATTTGTCGGGGCAACGCAAGGTATTTATAAACATCAATAAAACATTAATTCCTATCTGAGCTTTGAACTCAGGTCTGAATATTAGAAGTATTCTGCTCTACCATTAAGCTAATAGGAATAAATTTAATACATAAAAATTGTAACATACCAAGGATAAAAATAATTCAATGTAAGTAAAAATTTTCTATTTAAAAAGGCGATGACAAAAATAATATAATAGAAACCCCACCAATAACTCGAATAATACGCAGCAAAGGATAAATATGATAAAATTAACCGATTCAGCTAAACCAGGTAGCTTAATAGCCAACTTTATCCCATTAACAACATCCTTAAATGAATTGTTCATATTAATAATATGTATGATTTTCTGTCTTGTTACATGGTTACATACTATGCATTATAATGTAAGATTTAACCCTTTCCATATATAAAAAACTAATAGTTAGCATTATATTTTGTATAATTGAAAGATATATAAGGCTCAATTTTGCAAACATAACAACTAATACACAGTAAGTTTTATAAAATCACACTGTTATATGTAAATCCCTGTGACATTAAAAAAGCCTTAAGATTTTCTTTTGAAGTATGTATAGCCAGGCTATTATACTTGTAAAGAAAATCAGTAAAACAACTGACCTGCAATAACGTACAATACCTTTTACTGAGGTAACAAACAAAAGACCCATTTACATACAATAATCTAGACTTATCTTGGACTAAATATATATAGCTCAATATATTTAATATATCTTAATAAGAGATATGATAATATAACTTTTATCACCAGATCAACTCAATTGTGATAAAGGGGAGGGATGGATAAATGGCTTCAACCATTATACAGTATATTACCAAAATGGTAATATAAAAAGGCTTTGTTATAAAACATTAAGGTATATAATACATTTAGCCCAAGTATATTACATTAGCGTTTATACAGCTGGCAATTTTTTTTTCGATTAGCCTTTATAACTTTATCTTTAAAATAGTAAACAAGAGATGCTATGCTAGTAAAACTTTGGGTGTTTCCTCTCTTAACCTCTTTTATATGAATAGCCTTTCTAGTTATTTTTGAAAAAGAATTTAGTAGTAGCTTTTTTTTCAACTACAAGATCGTATAATTATTGTAAAGATATATTAGCTTTTGTGGCGTTTGTTATTAATTCATTTCTAAGCATAAAATAATTTAGATACAGTAGTCCATTGTTTATACATTTAGTAATGGTAGAATGATGTAAACCTAAATCACCTATTAAACGATTTATGGGACTGCTAAAACATGCTGTATCAAAAGTATCATAAAATAATATTTTCATATAGAAAACAGGTTATTTCGTACGCAAATGTCGTAAATTAATGCTAGTGGCTTTAGCTTTTATACTTTGCTTAATTTTTTGTATAGATTATAAAATATAACCCCTTTTATAGGGTTTATGTATTTTGGTATCCTTGACTAATAGCCCGATTTTACTTTGATACATTACAAGCTATTATGATTAGCGCTTTTAATTCAATTCCTTATAACAGGTGTTTAATTCCCTATAATGGGGTTAAATAATCTCTCAAAGTCTCACCCTATCATGAGTTTAACTGTACAAGCTAGATTTCCTAGTTTTTCCCTTTTTTATATATTTGGTTTTGTTATCTTAATTCAACAGTGCACAAACCTGTCGCCTACATACCGCCTATTGGGCCGGGTGCACAGACTTATCCTTGGCCTTGTCGCGGGCAGGGTCCTTATTTGTGTTTCCTTACGTTCGTCGCGTCCACCTTACTACCTTGCGGGTCGAGTATTATAACCATAATACTAGGTGGCTCGATGACCTTTATCTTGCTAACCCACCGAAGAAAAAAAAGTTTGCTGTTATTTATTTATCACCATCTGACTTTTTCAATCGTGACATTTTTATTAGTAAATTAAACACACTTGATCGCTCTTAGAGATATTCTATATTATTCCGAGTTTGTTTTGCTTTACATCCTTCTTATAAGATGTTAGGTAATCAAATAGGTTTAAACTATGAAGAGTGTCAGGATTCTGATTCTTTACATCAATATTTGCATAACAACCTTTTTTTAAGATTGGAGTCTTCCATTACTAATTATAATTTTAGTGCTGATGATGTTATCACAATACAATTGCTAGCATTTAAAGTCGAATATTCTAACACTGTTCTAAAAGATGTTAAATTAGATTTTAGTCTTAATAATTTAGCCCAAAATAAAGATCTAATCAATGTTAGTAAAACTAAGGACAATTATTTAGGGTTATTACCAGTAAGATTTAAAGAAGGTATTATAATGCCTAATGGTCAGTGAAGTGGGTCATATTTTAGTGAACAATTAAAGTTTGCATCTCTTAACGGATATGATATGTTTGTACATAAAGGGTATACCTTTGATAAACAACTTAATGTGTTTGATAGTTATGTAGAATATTTCTACAATATTAAATCAACTAGAAACAGTAAGGTTGAAAAAGCAATATCTAAAAGTTTATTAAACAATTTATTAGGTAGATTTGGTCTAGACATTAATAAATCAAAAACTGAGTTAGTGGATATGGATAGCTATAACGAAATAGTACAAACTAAATCTATCAATAGTGTGACTCATATAGATGACAAAGTTCTTATAAACTATAATAATAAAGTTTCTAATATTATTTGTAAACAACTTAATGTAGACTATAGAAATACTATAATAAATAATTTTAAAAACAACAATGAAAGCGAAAAAACTTTTACCGATGTTTCAATAGCAATCGCTTCTGCTGTGACTAGTTACGCAAGAATTAATATCAGTAAAACTAAACTAGATATTTTAAAGAAGGGAGGAAAATTGTTTTATAGTGATACCGATAGTATTGTAACAAATATTCCTCTGGATGATAGACTAATCGGAAATGCTTTAGGTCAGTATAAATTAGAGTACACAATCCAAAAGGCATATTTAATCAGTAGTAAAACTTACTGTCTTATACTAAAATGTGGGACTCCTATTATAAAAGCGAAAGGAGTAAATAACCATAAGTTAGACGAAATAGACTTTATCTCTTTATACAAAGGAAAAAACGTTGAAACAGTAAGGAGCGAATCTTTGAGAGATTTTTCTCAAGGTTTTGTTAATATTAGTATTGTGATACCTATTGTGTTAAGAGGTGACTCCTACTCTAAACGAACCAAAATATTTGTAGACGGTTTGTGAGTAGACACAAAACCTCTGGTTCTAGGTAATACAGACACACGTAGTAAAAAGGAAGTACAATCTATCGGTATAAAGGTTTTACATAACGACACTTCCTTTAATACTTTGGCTAGCTCCTCAAGATTTGATGTAGCAAATTATCTTATGTTTTTACTTGTGAGTTAGTTAAATTATTATGTTTTCAATACCAAAAATTGTGTTATTTATTTACGCATACGTAAAAACAAAGTTAAAGAATAGGTGAGTTGAACACCTAACCTGCCGTGTGTAATACGGTCGCTCTACCATTGAGCTAATTCCCTTATAACATATATTAGGTTATTTTAATACAAAGAGGTATGTTAATGGGCTTTAGTTCCTATAAATAAAAGTATGTAATTTTACTTCTATAAAATACTTCTACTCAATATATTTTATACAGAACCCTTCTCCCTTTTCTGCTTTATATTTAACTTAGCTAAATTAAATATAAAACCCTGTCTTTCCATGCAGTAAGTTATACAGCGGTGGGATTAGCATTCACAGTGATGGGATTTGTGTGCGTTTGCGAGCACACCAATGTGCAGAAACGCTAGTTGCACAAACACTAGTTAACAGCATTATACCCCTAGTATCTATTACTTTATATAATGTTGGATAAGGTATTTTTTATCACAATAATAAAACATTTAATGAAATTGCTACAATGCTGAGGTCAGACCAAACTAAAGTTTGATCTATAGCATATAGCTTAAACATAGTACATAGTAACTGATTAGAAGTTGTTAACATGCTATTAGCACTATAACCTTCACTCCTAGAGCTACCTATACTACTCTTTCTACCCTAAATAACCTAAAAGCCGCCAAATTCTATAACAGCTTTTCCCGCAACCGCTGTATATAAAACATAGAGAATATTAAAGAATGAAACAAGTGATGATGTAGCGTCCGAGTTAGCACCAATATATTAACCTAACAAAACTATAAATAAAGCTAATACTAAAGTAATACCTATACCTAACTTAGAGATCGAGTTCATTACCATCTGGATTAATAGTATTCTCAACAGATTTAAGTCAACTTTTTTGATCGCTTGATAGCAAGCTATATAATTCGTCTTTAACCTCAATAGCGTCCTCTACCATAAACTCAATATAGGCTCTACGCTCTATAATCTCGCCTTTTTGAGATTCAGTGACCTTTATTACTCTTCCACTTAGAAGATCATATAACGATTTATGTTCTACTGTAGCTTTCTGTATTAAATTACGTACAGATGTTCAACGATGTACATGTTCATCCCGGATATTTCCGGGTTTTTCGGGACAGAACGGGCTTTTATCCACATGAACACTAATAAAAGGATACATTTTTCTTATTTGACTTAGTGTTAAATTCTTAAAATAAGGTTTAAAATCTAATTCCATATGATTATCAACCATTTCCTGATACCTATTCTCTAGAGTTGCAGGTATATCTTGAGTAACTTCAGATATATCTTGACTAACTTTAGCTTCAGCTTCTTGTTCAGATATATCTTGTTCAAATAATGGTACTGATTCACTATCTTTAACAGGCTTTTTGCCCTCACTTACTGATGAGCTACCTGTCTCTATGTAAACAATAATGTTGTTCATGACTGAACGGGCGTTAGCTACTACTAGATCTAAATAACTCACATTAAAGCCTGATCAAGGTTTAGACGAGTCAGTTTTGCTGTCAGGAGCTATTGAACACTTATTGAGCTTAACTATAAAGGCTCCTAATATACTAGCTAAAATCAATTTATTGTGTTCACTAGTTAAAGTGCTCACAATAATGCCTGATATAAGGTTTTTTGTGTGTGAAATAGTATGAGATGATATAGGATTAATATGGTCAAACTTAGATATAACATTACCCCCTGAGTTTAAGTCAGGGTTATATAAATCCGAGTTATTACCTAAAGGTTTAGATAACCAAGACATCTCACTAGAGGAAGTCTGAACAGGGGAAATTTCAGGTGAAACGTGTTTTTCTAAAATATAGTCACAACACTTATTTCAACGCATATCGGATTCAAATTGCAATAAGTCATTAAGACTTGGTACACCAGAGGCTATATCCGGTTTATTTGCAGATAGAAATTTATCTACCTAATATTCGGTGCTATTAGGATCTTCTTTTAGAAGATTATGGCTGGAGCAAGCATCTATCGCATTTTCTATTATGCATGACTTTATACTTTCAAGTTCACCTAGTGTAGGTATTGAAGATAAACAAGACAAACCGTCAGTTATGACAGTAGGATCCAGAAGGTTGCTTTGTGCGGGTAGACTCACAAAGGCGTGAGGTTTAGGTGGACTGCTTAAACCTCATTCTAAAGAATTGAAAGACCTACTAGCAATACTATGTATCGTGTCATAGTAAAACTGAGGAGCAAGTCAAGGATATCTAGAAGTACCTTTACCTTGTGTTAACTGTATATGTAATATATGCAAGAACAATCCAGTAGCAATAACACTTATAATAGATCCAAAGCTAGATACCATATTTCAGCCTGCAAAGGCATCAGGATAATCACTTATTCTTCTTGGCATTCCTTGTAGACCTAAAAAATGTTGAGGGAAAAACGTAACATTAACTCCTATGAATAAGATTCAGAAATGTACTTTACCTAATGATCTATTATAGTCTAGACCTAATATTTTTGGTATTCAAAAATATCAAGCGCTGTATAGGGCAAAAACAGCACCCATACTTAGAACATAATGGAAATGGGCTACGACATAGTACGTATCGTGGAATGCTATGTCTAGCGATGCGTTAGCTAAAACGACACCGCTTAGACCCCCTACTGTGAACATAAATACGAAACCTAATGCAAATAGCATAAAAGGTGTTAGGATAAATGATCCACCATAGCATGTAGCCAATCAACTGAATATTTTAATACCAGTTGGTACAGCTATTATTAAAGTAGCAGCTGTGAAATAAGCTCTTGTGTCTACGTCTAAACCAACACTGTACATGTGGTGACTTCAAACAACAAAACCTAACACTCCAATAGACATCATGGCATACACCATACCAAGATAACCGAATACGCTCTTATTTGAGCTGGCTGATATAGTTGTACTAATTACACCGAAACCTGGTATAATTAGAATGTAGACCTCAGGATGTCCAAAAAATCAGAAAAGATGTTGGTAAAGTATAGGGTCACCACCTCCAGCTGCTTCAAAAAATGAAGTATTAAAATTTCTGTCTGTTAAAATCATAGTTATTGCAGCGGCTAACACAGGTAAAGATAGTAGAAGTAAAACAGCTGTTATAACAACTGCTCAACCAAATAATTCTAATTTGTGTAATCTAATTCCTGGGCTTCTCATATTTAATATTGTTGTTATGAAGTTCATAGCACCTAATAAACTGCTTATACCAGATAGATGTAAAGCAAATATAGCGAGATCTACACTAGGTCCACTATGACTTTGTATTCCTGATAAGGGCGGATAGAGAGTTCAACCTGTACCTGCACCATTTTCTATACCACTGGCGAATAAAAATAATATTAAACTTGGTACTAATAACCAGAAACTAATATTATTTAATCTAGGAAATCTATACCTTAAGTAGTTTCCTACCAGGATGGACTATGTCTTCACCATTCTTTTAAGTAATGGGCTTCGCGTGTAGTCTCTGAGGATCCTTTCTAAAAATTGTATTTTAGTTTGTTTCCTGCATATTCTTCCCATGTATATATAATTGTTACGATTAATTCGGTCGAAATAACAACCTTATGATTAATAAATCCAATTAAGTGTATATATATCTGTTAAATGTAAATTAATTTATTTCTAATTCGAGAGATTCTATGCATACAGCAAAGTAATAATATAAAAGTTCACACTTTTACACGGCATTTCCTATATTTGGTTAGCTTTACTTGGTTAAAAATATACATATTATATTTTAATGTAAATTATATAAATGATTTCAGTTAAAATATATTCTTTTTAAATTCATATTGTTTTTGTGTAAATTTATTTTAATAATTCCCTCTTCAGTGTAATGGTTTCTTTTTAATATTAAGTTGGCTGCTTGTTCTCAATCTAGATAATCTAAATATTTAGATGAATATAAAGAAAATGATTTAAAATAAGTTAAAATTATTTCTAGAGATGTACGGCTAGAAGCAGTTATATTAAAATATTCATTACTTGTAGATATTTGTTTTCTGGTCTTTATATTACAATTTAAAAATTTAGATATTTCTGTTAACACATCATGATAACTATTTTTGCTTATAGGCTCATACATCCTTTGTTCTATTCTTAATCTACAAGCAATCTTTCTTTTTTTAGCATTATTTTCTAATTTAGTATGTTGAATAGAAAAACTTCCATCCGCATCTATAAACCCTGCTAGTCAACTGTCTTTATTTAAATCTCCTCTTTTCAAAGGAAGCTTTATTATATAAGAACTATGATTTTTGTTTATTCATTCAATTAAATTGTAGAAGTGAATAATTTTTGGTGTTCTTAATTCACCATTAATATATTCAATTATACTCTTAAGTCCTTTTACAGGAGAAATTACTAAAACGCAAGCATTATTTTTAGGCTTGTATCTTATAAAGCCATAACCTATTATTTCTAGTAATCTTTTAGCTAATGGTTCATCTTTTAAATTAAAAGTTATGCAAAACCTAGGATTATGCCTTTTTTTTAAGTTATCATTAGGCAATCAAATATGTCCATCTCCTTCAAATAAACCCGCTAAATAAGAACTAAGTAAATTTTTATTATTATTGATTTTAATTTTCATTTTTATTTTCATTTTTATCTTTAATTAATAAGTACGTTAATATAACTATCTATATTAACATATAAATCATGGATAGCATAAATAGAAGTATATAAGCCTGCAAGTAAAATTATTAATATTAATCATATCTATATAGTACTCATTTTATTATTTAATGCTATTATCTTGTTAATATAAAACTCTAAAATTTTATTAAACTTATCACCTATAATTCAAGATAATGCTATCTTTAAAATGAAGTTTAAATAATATTTGTATCATTAATAAAATAAGCATCATTAATAAAATAAGCATACCTAAACATACACAAGTAGTTATTTCTAAATTTAACAATAAATCTTGTAAAGGACTAGCTAATGTATTATCATCTATAAATTTACTTATATTAGGGTCATTTATATTATTATTACTAGTAACATTAGAAACAACACTATCTTTTATATTTTCATCCTTGATTTTATTTTCATCCTTTATTTTATTTCTATTAATAGTAGTTAACTTTGAATGAAATAAACCGCTAAGCATGCTAGCACCTAATACAACACCAGCTTTTTTATTTTTGAAGAGGAGGTAAACAAGATTTAGATATAGTTTTACCTACTGCTGTAGCTACTCCTGCTAGACTTGCATCTAAGCCTATCTTACAAGCAACAGTGTTTAAGCCTTGACCTATAGCCTTACCTGCTTCTTTATCTAAAGAAACATGGCCATGCAGATTTACATCATTATTATCTTTTGTGTATAATATAATGTCTGATTTTAATGTACAGGGAAGATTATATATGCAATATCTTGTATATAAAGGTATACATAAAAAAGAGAAGATTTGTATGTATTTAATAAATTTTTCATCTTATAATTTAAAACCATCTAAATATAATAAAACCAAACTTGATATAAACATAGATGAACCCACAAAAGACAAAGGTGATATTAAAATATTATCTATAATATGAGATTGTATAAATACATAACATCACAACTAAACTTAAACTAAATACAATATCAGATAAAGTTATAACATTTTTATTATTACTATTATTACTACAACTTTTATAATATGTAGAATAATATCTTTACCCTGTAAATTTAACTTTTAAATATGTATATTTTTTAACCAAAGGGTCCGGATCCTTTTGTTTTGCCATATCCGGTCCTCCTACTAACAATGGTAATAAAAAATTACCAAATCCACCTATCATAGCTGGCATAACCATAAAAAATATCATAACTATAGCGTGGGCAGTTATTATACTGTTATATAATTGGTTATCTGCTATAAATTGAACCCCAGGTCCAGATAGTTCTAATCTGATTATAACAGAAAAAGCTGTACCTATTAAACCTGAGAGTAGCGCAAATATAAGATACAAGGTCCCTATATCTTTTGCATTTGATGATAAAAACCATCTTTCTAATCATAAAGAAATAGTAGTTTTATATAAATTTATATATCTTTTTTGATCTAATTTAGGTGT